GCAGCTGTCAATGGATTCTGTGATCGAATGCCACTAGACAAAATTTCTCAATATGAGAGAGCCATTCCAAGTAGTATAAAACCAGAATTACTACAAGCACTTAAAGGTGGGTTAACTAACGAAAGAAGAAGGATTACTGAACAAGAATAGGCCGGCCAAGAGAGAGGGACGGGACCCCGCCACCCTTCCAGATATCAATGATCTAGAGGTAAAAGTGGAAGACAATTGATCCGGATGAGCAGACAGATCAGCGCAGAAAGATGACAGTGCCAATAGTTCGTACCGCCATAAGCCAGTGCCTCCTATCGCCAGCTAAGCGTCTGCCTACAGCCTATGAATGAGATATGAATGGACTACTGCTTATGAAAGAGAGATGAAGGAAGGCACGAAGTGTCTCGTGAGTTGGACTTGCTCATAGTCAAGTTGCTCTGCTTTTCGTATGCCGGCGTTGAATGAGATATGCCTATTAGCCTACTGCCCGCTAAAACAGCAGGACTGAAAGAGCTATTGACTATTTACACTATTGTTCGGTAGCACAGGAAAGTGGACATTAAGGTAACAAAGGTCGTAGGGCATCAGCAACTGAAGCGCATCTCGCATCTCTCTCTTTTTATTTTAGGCAAGGGGGTCGGGTTCCTGTTAAAGTGAAAGTACCGTTAGTTCTTTTTAGTAATTAGGTTAGGATTCATTTTAACAGTAAAAAGCAAGTCGACTCGACATGATCCTCCTTTGACTTCCTATACTACGGTAGAGGGCCATTGAGGAATCATGATCTCAATAGCACTAAGTTATCTAGGTTCTCGGATGGGAAAAGCCTGATCGCTTCTTTGACTATTGAGAACTCTGCATATCACACAGGGTGGGTGTGAAGTTGATATAAGGCAGGCAGAGCAGGGTGCCTGTACATAACCAACAGAGAGAGGGAATGGGCTTTGATTTTTGATGACATTCACGCTACTGGGAATAGGGGCAAGCGGCGGTTTACTATAACCAAAGCGATCAAACTACTTGAGACCACCACACCTTACACATGTCGGATACTTTTGCAAACCACTCTTTCTAGCTTCCACTGAATCGGATGGGGGTTCTAGACCCATGCATGCTTTCGGCTCCTTATTGCCCCTCGAGGGATGGTGAATCAATGAGATGCCCAGCTGATGGAAATGGAAGAGATTGTCTTGGAGCAGAGGCCCGCCAAGCACTGGAAATGGATTAGTTGATGCGGTCGATGCCTTGAAGCTTCAATATCCAGTGAGGGGTGAGAGGTAGCTTACTGCATTCTTCGGATTCGATACCCGGGTGTGGAATGACAAGCTTAGTTGGGAGTTCACCTTCTTCATTGCTTCGGTCCGGCTCCGTATCTGCAAAGGAGCTTGAATAGGTTCGAAGGATAGACTGCTTCGGCGAGTTTGTATCCCGTTCCGGGCCGGGAAATGGATCTGGAGATGGCAATACATTGGATCCAGAAAGAAAGATTCATAGTTTACCGGGTTGAAGAGATAGCTACTTCTGAAAGTGAAAGCTCATTTGCTTTCTCTCGAAGGCTAGGTTCACCTAGTTCAGATGCTCCGGACGGAACTCAAACCGAAAGAGATACGGTTGGTCCCGAAGGAGATGACGATGACGTTCGACGGTGAAGTAGAGATCCTTGAGCGCACGTTGATCCATAATTGGGTTAAGCAGTGGCTCAAGTGAAATAGAATAGCTAAAAGCAAATCCTGTAGTTAGCTCGAAACCTTGCAACCGGGAAAGCTGGAACCGCGCTATGTTTACTTTACCCCCAGCTCTAGATCTTGTTTGGGCCACATGGATCAATCAAAGCAGGGAAGGATTCAGGAAATAACGCACGCTATCGACTGAATCGAAGGTGCTTGTTCTCGGGGACAGGGGGGAGCTAAGAAGCCCATTCTACGCTTAGCAATACATAAAATGTCCACGCACGGGGACATTGCCACAAGCAGAACATGGAATCTCGTATCTGGTACTCCTATGCTCCATTTATTTCATGGCGGGGAAGGCCACCATCGCATTCAGCAATCTTTGTTTGTACCCCATAGCCGGACAACTCACTTGTATCTCCTCTCCAGCCAGTTATTGATGGCTTGGTAGGAATGGAAGGGTAGAAGACCTTATTCGAACGGACGGACAGAATTTGCTACCTTTTCATCTGTTTGCCTTTTGTGAATCAAACTATCTCGATCTGGAGGGAAAAAGTCTTCCTGACACTGTATCTTACCTATCGTTCGCTATTAACCGACTGGCCCCACCGATGATGCGGGCATTATCTGGCATATTCAATCGGAAGCAGTCATTCTACAATGCTGAGACCCCTGCTCCATAGGTGCGAGGTGGCGATAGAAGCAGGATCGACTCCCGGAGATGGAGAATCGGGCTAGTGCTTTTCATCTGTCGGGGGGCAGGCCTTTAATTCTTAAATTTTTGTGATAAACTGCGAAAAGTGTGGATAGAACTATGGAGAGGGGAGCTTTTTCTCGACGATAGTGCACTAGGAAAACCATGGAGCGTCAATAGCGAATAGGTAGGTCCAATGAGTAGGTCATTATGCATCGGGTTAGTAGGTCGACTTGACCACCTATCGTGGATGATTACTAGAAGAATCAGATTGACCTTTTTCAGATCCTTTTCTTCTTTTGTTGTTCCGGTGGTATAGAGTTCGGGAAGAAGAGAAGGTCAAGGATGGGAAAGATAGGCCGTGGAGGTGATATGATAGTAGTGACCATTTTCCATGGTTAACTCGACCTCTCTCTTATTGAGCTTCGAAACCTACTCGTTATTCTATTGGCTTATCGAAACCAGCGAGCCCAAAAGAAAACGACAGTAATTTGTGCCAGAGTTGTCGAAGCAGGACAAAATCACTAATAAGTCAAAAGCCCCCATAATCAATATAAGAGCGAGTGGAAGTCAAGTCGCGAGCCCTTTACTTTAAGTGATAGGGGCTACAAGAGCGAGCCTTATTAGATACGAAGCGAGCTATCTGCCCTATAATATTCAAAAATCTTAAATTTTTATTATAAGTAGTACGAGCCGGAAGACTTTGATCTGAAAGGCAATGATGTAGCCTATCCAACCAACTTTCATCATAGGAAAGCGGAAGGAGCGAGCTACTGAATAGCAAACCCTCATAGAAGCAGGCGCTGCACTAAACGGAAAAGGTTTACCGCAACGAGTTACGTATTCCCTTATCCCTATAGCTCTGTCCCGTCTCCTACCACTTCCTATGCCGAAACATGAACAGAGGAAGCAGTGAGTCTAGTCTTAGAAACGAACCCGGGGTTGCTCTCGCCAGGGGATTGTACTAAAGTAAGCTAGAAAGCCCAATTCCAAGCAACCTCTGGTCCACGGGTCGGCGAACGAATGGGAATTGGGAAATAGAGAACATGGACTCGATTGAACAAACGTGGCACCGGGAGGAATAGCCCACTTGTTTCGGGCAAGAATAGGACTCATCGACTCGAGTTACCGAGCGACCTCCACTCTTCGACTCGAGCTTTCGCTTTTCTCTTGTTTTGAGTGTTGACTTAGGGGAGTGAAATAGAACTATGTCAACGAGTGCCGCGAATTAACCGAAGTTCTTCCAGAGACGGAGACACGAAATAACTTGTATCAGGTTACGGGAATAGTGAACGGGAAGAAGGAACTAGTGAGGGTTGGGTTGAGTTGTTAAATATGCCCTCTGAGTAGGTAGAGCGCAGGTAATGCTAATTGAAGCAGAACGTCAATTGGCCGAGAGAATGGGAACTCTCGGTAACAATAAAATTGCCTATCTAACAGTGGAGCGAAGCGGAACGTTGAACGTGAATACGTAACTCGTGTCGTCCGTCGGTTATAAAATCTCTCTTTCTGTTTCGAGAAAAAGGTTTAAGTATCGGTAGGATTCCCACTATAGTGCAGCAAAGGTAATGCTAATTTGGGAAGCCAGAAGCTGAAGGCTCCATAGCCTACGGGAATAGGGAACTGAGTGAAGGGGACACAGGCACTTCTTTCGATCGATCGGGAAAGCAATAAACAAGCGCGGGCACACCAGCAAAGGAAGTCAATCGCAAACAACGAAAAAAAAGGCTAGCTTATTAGCAACCCGAAAGCGGAACGAAGGGAAGGCTCTGAAAGAGTTAAAACGATAGGATACGTAGGTGAAGCATTCTTTCGAGTGGGCGCTATTTAAAGATTTAAAGAAAGGCTCGGGGAACGTAAGTAAAGTCAAAAAGCAAAAGTGAAGTGTCAAGTCGCTGGGCCCTATTCAAGTTCCGGTTCTAGTTTCGGGGAGAAGGAAAGGATCTAAAAGAGGTCAGGTTCGGGTTGTTCATCAAATCCATCAGTCGGGTTCGTTAGGTCGAATAGAAAAGAAAGGATTCTTTCGAAAAAGGTTAAGTTCGTCGTCCCTTTAACCTTTTTTCCTTTTTTGTACCTTCTCTTAGTCCTCTCCCTAATCTACTCACTCATAAGCACCTTCCCCACGAAACCCCACGGAGCGGTAATTTAAGGACATAGCCAACAAAAGGGTTGTGTTGATAGCGAGCCATAGGTTGAATTCTTCTCGCCAAGTCTTTCAAAACCTTTTTCGGGTTAGTTTGGGAACGAGCCAAGTAAGCACTACGAACCCTAACTCGTCACCTTACGTAATACAAGCTATAAAGCCTAACTCGTTCCACCTGAACAGCAAGAGGAGCGGGAGTAGGCGCCGGTAGTAGAAAAAGGCATAATCTAATTGGAGCCGGAAACAAAGAAGAAAGGTTTTTTTCCTAATGAATTCATTTTCCTATGGTCTCATCTTTCACATATGAATTCCCTTCTCCTATAGCGATGGATATTATTAAAACCACTACGCTACCTAAGAAAGCTAGGCACACCAGCACTCGTAACTACAACCTCCCCCCTCGTCCTCGTCTTCGTTCTATATTCTCTTTTTTAACTCTTTGAAGAGCCGGCTACTCATAGTAGTTCTACTTTCTTTAGTTGTTCAAGCCAGATAAGTCAAGTGGTCAGGATAAAGTGGGCTCCTTCTATTTGTATATCTCTTTTATAGCTTCAATCCGTTCTATTTCTTTCTTTTTGAAGCGAGCAATCGGAAGAACACGAAGGGTCTTGGCTTAGGAGTGGGTTTAAGAGCCTTCTCGTCCGTCGTATGAGACACTTTATGTTGAAAGGAAAAAGCAAGCCACTATGGAAATCTCACCTTCCAGCAGGAAGGCTCGAAATAGGTCTTTTGTCACTCTCCTATTGAGGAACAAAAGGACCAGAATGCAATCGGAGCAACAGTACGTGTAGGAGATGGAATAACCGCAGGTTCCGGAGCAGGTGAGCTCAACTTCCTCCGATAGTGCTATTCATTTATTTCTAAAAGATTCATAGAGTCGGAACTGGAAGCACCACCGCCAACTGGAACACAAGGCAGAAGGAAAGGTAGGCTACTGGCACCGGAACAAGAGCGAGCAATCCCTTCTTAAGCCAGTCAGCTAGCCAATATGAATTGCCTCGTCTATGGTCAGCTAGCTCCGTCTCCTTCGTCTACTAACTAATTAATATAGACTATGAAGAAAGCCTTATACCTTCCCTTCGATACTCTTTCAGAGCCTTCGAAAGCCAAGCCGGATACGAGTCTTAGTATTCGTAGGCAAGCCCGCTCGCCACAAGCAAGCCCTTCCCCAGTCGAGTAGCCTCGAATAGCTCTCTTCTCCCCTTTTGCGTACTCCTCTGTCCTTCTCTTCTCCTCCGAGCAATAGGAGGAGCGGGATTCATTGGGATAGTAGGGGGGACGGTGCTTCGGGTTAGCGTTCTCTCTTTCCGTCGGTGAACAAGTCTCATTCGTTTGGCCGGCCCTAAATCAGCATTGAAATCCTTTTTTCCATGGGCATAGAATGATTTTGACTTACGAGTAACAGGCTCAGAGGTTCATCAACTACGGACAATCAATTAGCATTACCTCACCCGAAATTGGCAATGAGCACTCCTGTCCCGAAACTTAGACGAGCGACTATGCTTAAACGGGTATGCTGCTTGCCATGGGTTGATTTCCGCTGCTCTGGGGAAGTTTGACTTTAGTACTCAATTTGAGACTTCATAGGCTACTTGGCGGTAGTAGGCCCAGGTCCTTGGCTGGTAGTCTTCGCCGGCATCTCCTCTTGAAAGTGTGGTATGTATTTGAAATCGTAACCACAAGCAGTAGAAGAAGCACTTCCTATCAGAAGCACGAGTTTAACGGCTTACTAAAGTAGCCTGATGGCGAGCGGAACTAAGGTCCACCGGAGACCTCAATCACAAGAGGCATAACGAACGGCATACATCAAGGGTACCTAAAAATTATCGAAAGTCCGTGGAAACAGGTCAATAAACCATTATTTTATAGCCTTGTCGGATAAGTTAACCTCTCTCGACTATAGGTACCGGAAACTTTCAAACTAAAGCCGTTCTCGTCAATGCCAGTAATTGGCCCAGGGTCTGCTTCTCGATGTTTGAATCTCTTTTTGAAGCTGGAAAAAGAGTTGATGAACCTTCCGCGGTGTCGGAGCTCTCGATCGAACGGTCTACACTAAGGGTCCCTGATGAGGGCTAGCACAACGAAAGACAACCACGAGGCTCTGGGAGATAGTCTACGATCTAGTATCCCGGGAGATAGCTAATTGAGTTTCCTCGAGCCCATAGGGACAGGTACTGCTCTGGACTAGGATGGTGCTGCTCTGCTTAAAACTAGGCTAGGAAATGGGCCTAACTCCATTCGCTGATGAACCCTTAACCTCTGGCGGTATGCTTGGTGACGTGTGCCGTCTACTCTGCTTGAGTGCATACACTAGGGCTATCAAACTGAGCAGCTTCTCCTGTCCACTATGGCTGAAGTCAAAACTAGACTTTGTCTTGCACACTGACACTGACTTCAATCGTATAGAGATTTCCCACTGTCTGTGTCGATACCAGAAACTACGACTGAAACCTACACCGCTAACGAAGGGTAAGTGATTGCCTACTTTCTATGTCTGGAGACGCTTACTGCACTGCTTCTTCTGTCAAGGCAGGCAGGCGGTTATCAGGCAGGATGTAGTCAAGGAGGTAGGCTTAGAGCCAGCAATAAGGCTAGCAAAGACAGCTCTACCGCGAGCGAGTAGCCTTTGCCAAAGAAGCGCTAAAAGCTTACTTGTTTGTTGCTTTGTCAAAGTTAGGGGATGTCAGGAGTGAGGTGGAATTTGATCCATTGAGTTCAACATCTGGAGCAGAAGACCTGGGAACGGGGGTTAGCTTCGATGCCTCTCACTTACTTGTACCACCTCTCTTCGTATTCGACTGGGAGGGAAATCGGGATCGAGATCTGCAGATGAGGGCAAAGGTTCCTGGGATGCAGCTAGACCGGAGGGGGAATTCGTAAGGCCACTACCACTAAAAAAGCCTTAGTAGATCTTTGGTGTTACACCATTGCAATAGTCTCCAGTGATAAAAAGAGATGGGGATCCTATGCTATAGACTTTGAAACGGAAAGGTCTAATAATTCAGTGGAGCGAAGCGAGCTTCCTCCTAAAAAAAGGGTGACGGACAAGTAAACTCCCGTGATTCGACTCTTTGTTCCCGCGAATCGACTCTTTGTTCCCGTGCTTTGATTGGACAAATCCAGGTATTTTATACCGATGTGAACCAATCCCAATGGCATCTTTTTTTTGTAGCTTCTACCCAAGGGGGAGCCTAAAGAGAGAAATTGTGGTCGAGCAGAAATAAAGACATAAGCCTGGTCTCAAGGCTCCGAAACGAAATATACTGAAGAACATTCTATGGTAGCGGAGCGGGTTTCCGATTCCCTGGCCGTAAGGGATGTTCATCCGGCCGAAGAAAGCTAAACGAATTCACGCACCTCCTTATAATCGGTAAGCATGACTGGAAGTTGGTCATGCTTACGTGTAGGTGTTTGTCCGAAAATGCGCTATATCCAATTCTTTTATATACCCACATGGGATCCTCCCTGAAACTCTTGCCTACCATAATGGCTTAGACGACGCCACACTTTCTTAATAAGCTTTCTAGCTGCCAGCCATATTGGGAACCCTGAAGTTACCTAACTCTCCCAAGGCCAAGAAGAGAAGTGCTTACCCACTGGAAGACAAGAAGAGCTAGCATCTCTCTTTCCTAAGGCAAAAGAGCTGCATCCAGGCCGGTGGACTCAACACTTTGCTTCAGAAGATGCTCTTTACAAAGCTAAGTACTCTTCACCAAGGTACCCTCAATCGAGTACGCAAACTCACTGGCTTCGGTCTCTTGATCAACCCTTTCATCAAGTGATGTTCCAGCCTCTCTTCATGTACACTGGCTAACAACATTGGACGATTGGTTTTTCGAGAACGAGAATCGGTTGAATTGAGAAAGACTTTTCTACTACAGCTTTTAAGCTTCGGTTTAGCAGTCCGCGTTAGCAAGCAGTCCAACTATGGGAGGATCCCTTATGCTACTGTTTTCAGTAGTACGCCTAGAAGAACCAAGATGTTTTTCCTAAGCTAAGAGTGAAAAGGTACTGGTACAAACATCTTAGCCTTTCAAAAGAGATGTGCGAACGCTAGTCCTGACTTGAGTAGTAATCAATAGAAAGAGCTAGGCGGTACAACACAAAGTCATGCTTAGATTCACTCTGGTATACGCTCCAAAGCCAAGCTTTACGAAAGAAAGAGTCCAGGGATCGGAAGGAAATTGATATGCCTCACACAGGCAACTCCGATAGGCTCAGCAGATAAGGCGGGATTGAAAGTAGCACAATCGGCTATAGAACTCCAGATCTACGAATAGCCGTGGGCAAGCACCTTTAACTAGCAAGTAGCTAGCTTCCGCCTTACTTAACAGCAAGGCGCGAAAGCCTATAGCTTCTACTTTTATTTAGCAGCCCAAATAAAGTACCCCTTTAACACACAAGTACGCTCACGCTAGTACAAAAGTAAGTAAACCACCTTCTCATGTCTCCAGACCTTCTATGAACAGGGCTTTGAACTATAGCAAATAGCCCATTGGTTGAGCTTTGCTCTATGCTGGCTTAACTGTTCCTATGCCTGTTCGAACAGGAATAACGAGCAAATAAACCGTTAGCCCGACCCCCTTGTTGCCCGCTTGCTTTCGCACCTCGCTTCCGCATCTACTTAGTTAGCATCCCAAATCAGCGTACCCCTGCTTCCTTTAAGAGGCTAGTACACAAGCTACTAAAGCTAGTAAGCTAGTATACACGCATTTGCCCGATTGCTTTAAGAGAAGCTTTACCTCCTAGTTTCTACCTGTCCTGTCCAAAACTATGGAACTCATCTGAAAAGTCGATTTTCTAGATCAGAATGTGAACTCTGAGAATAGGGGTATACAAGTTAACCACCTAGAATCGATCCATGACCGCTAAACAAAAGGAGTATCTTGCTGCAACTGGTTAGTCTTATACTACGTATATAAATAGTAAAAGAAAGGCCTGGCTTGAAAAAAGAGGTGAAGAAAAGGGAGACCCCAATCCCCAGCAAGGAAAGACACCCAGGGAGAACACCTATTACGACTAGCCTTAACTTGAAAGGCCTACCTTGATTAGCCCTCCTGGAGCAAATAAAACTTCTTTTTTGACTCCCGCTACAAAGGACAAGGGCAATATCCGGAATGCCACTAAGAGGAATGGATAGAAGGACAAGAAAGCTACTCTTTTGAGGGACACCCCCAATGGATGGAAGATAACTGGCTAAAACTCAAATGCTTGCTCTCAGTACTTCTGGTAGCCAGCTTCTGTAACAGGCAAGCTAAGTTTTTTCCCAATGGCTCTTTAGACTAAAAAAATGGGATATGTGAGGAGCCAACCCCAAGCAAGCAAGGTGAAGCAGCAGCTCTTTTTCAATTACATCGAACCTTGGGGAAAAGAACAAGCTCAAGAAAAGCATCCTTTCGAGGTAGGCTGAAGGTCTTATTGATTTGATTTGTAATCCACTGTAAGTTCACTCTATATCACTAATGATTCTAAGCGCATTTATTTGCCCTCGGCTCGCTCGGACTCATAAGCTTTAAAAAGCTCCAAAGAGAAGGAAGAGTCACCGAAACCCCACCAGATTGTAAGGCCTTTCCACTACAGAATGTATATATTCTATTTTTTTAAAAAACTCTCTTCTCTGTCTACACTCGTTCCTGCCAGAAAGAAGGATGGCTTCGAGTAATGCTGTGATCTGAAGTCGGCGCATTGACAGTCTTCCTTCACCAGATGATGTACCCGATTTCCGGCACCCAGTTCTTCAGTTCACCCTCTTTCGACTTCCAATCATATCTACCCTGTGGAGATATCGAACGAACAACATCTCTATCTATGTATTTTCGTGGTGGGGAATCCTTCTTCTTTCTATTTCTGACTAGGAGACTCTCATGGAATGAAAGATCGATAAAACGTTAATACTTGAGAATGCCGAACCTATTCCCAATCCATTTCTCCAGTGAAGCACTTTTGGGGCAAAATCCCATGCCATTCTACTTTACCTGAATGCGGGTTAATGGCTCGAATATGAATTTCACATCACCTATGCTATTTGTTTCTCAGGTGGATGTAACATCAGGAATGAAAAGCTTTTTCGACCATTTATCAAATTGACAGAATCCTGAACCGCTAAACCGAATAGAAGAAATGAGTACCAGGTCCAACCTTTCTATTAAGCCAGCGACAGCTCCTCTTCCACTGAAATTCTTTCTCTCTCGACGAAGTGATAGTCCAACTGAATCAGTAATAGCATACAAGAAATTCAGCATTGACTACATAAAAGGATTCGCGACTCTATGATCGTAGTTTGATAACTCGTCTTCGAAGACTATTGGATTTACTTATAATAGAATAGATGGAATGCACGAGGCATTTCCGCCCAACCCTGACTTTCTGGTGATAAACCATATCAAAGACATATTGCATATATAGATAGAAAGTAGCATTCGAAGCTCTCTATTCAATATGATGCTCTGCAAGAGAAGGATTCTCGCATAATAGGTTGCTTTTGGGATTCTCGCAATTTCGGTTGTTACCTCTAGAGTAGTAGAATCTGAGATGCGAAAAAATTCCCCGCATAATTATCACTCTTTAAGGAGAATACAATCTTTCCCTGGGCCTACACTGGAGGTGGGAATTTGATTGGATAAAGCATAATCTCTGGATGCTGCCAGTCCTAAGATAAGACCATAGATAGCTTCACGCGTACTTCTTTGAGTTAGAGTTGGGTTCGATCCATGTATAGTGCCTATGAACTAGGACTCCTATTCGGGCGGGATCTACTGCTGAATCTTGGTTCTAAGTTGCAGGAGATTAGCTTTTCCTAAGAAAAGGGAGAGAATCCATGGAGTTGCCCCCCGGGGGTATCCATCCCAACTAACTGACTGAGCAGCCTGGTTGATAAGGAAAGGACTAGAAACAACTAGCAACTAACAGCTGAAAGGAGTAACTGATAAGAATAAAAGCACGCAGGAAAGGGAAGGTCAATAGGCGGTTGCAACACTTGTTGTTCTCCATTTTACCAGCCTCCTATCAAGAAAAGTAAGTGTCTCTCGGACAAAAGAAGGGGCATTTCTCTATAAAAGAATAGCCCTTCCTTGCTCAGTGATAAACATGGTCAAAATAAAACCTGTGCTGAGGACGTACAGTTTCTTGCGCGTTCTGGCCTCCGAGATTGTTGTTTGCAGTTGTCCTCCCTAAGACCCTCTTTTTTCTGATAATGAGTTCTCATTGGGATCAATTTGTGTTGTTGGACTTGCGGCCACCACCCCCATTCTTCTTGCCTGAAGATCCTCTTCGCTTGACATGCTATCTCAAGAGAACGAGGGGAGTAGAACTGAAGAAGGAGTTTGCGACTCGGAAATTGGAAAAGAATCTCAAGGGTATCGGATGTTTTGTTTTGCCATGATAGTGATGACCAAAGTCTGTTAATTTTTGGCCTAAGCCTTTCAGAAACCAGTATACCTTGTGCGTCTCGGAAACAGGACTTCCTATGACGACACACAAGATTCATATATTCTCTTAAAGTTTCTAGCACGCGCGACAGAACGGAAAAATGAAATTTAGAACTCCTTATCTGGAAGTCGTAGGCGTTCCACCTTTTTGCACTCGTTGATGCCTGCGTATGCCTCTATTTGAAAGGGGGGGGGGAAGCCCAACTAAGGCATCTCATTCTTCTTTTCCTGATCTTTCTCCCGATGCTGAGCCCAATGGAACTTCGTATCCATGTCTTTCAACCAATTCCGATCCTAGCAATGGACCCAAACAACTAAGCTTTTCCTCTGTCTGCCCGATATCCAATGCCCCAGCTGGTAGAGAGGAAGTTTTGAGCCAATGAAGTTCTTTCTCCCTTGGTCAGCGAACCCAACTGGTATTTCGCCTGGCGATCTGAACCCAACGAGCGGGGCCAAAGAAGGCTCGGACCCGGAACCATTCACTCGGAAGGACACCAACTGGTATCTATGCATCTCACCCTGCTGAAAGGGAAGCGGAACAAAAGCAATGAGAAGGAGTTCGTAGCCCTCCAACCAGAACTAATCAACCCGCCTCTTCAACATCTCCATTTCCCATTCCATCTCCGGGATCCAATGCTTCTTCACCGGGCCCGCCCGATCCCATTCCAATGCCTAGCGATCTAAGCCCGAAAGCATGGAATCACCATCATTCTCCATATGACCCGATAGCAACACCAGGATCCCAATCCAAGTATTTCCTCTCTCCTGGCAATCCAGCAAAGAAAGGAGGGGAGAACCCCGGTATCTATCTACTGGTCACCCAGAATGAAAGCTCCTGCCCTCAAATGCTTGTCTCTCTTCTCCTTCCCAACGAGAGAAGCTAAGGGAGCGCCGTTAAGGCCGGTTGTCCAATCAACGGAAATGGGAGTCAGTGACCTAATGGAGGTACTGAGCCCAAAGCTGGATCTAATGTCTTCTGTTCCAACCCCAGGGATCAAATGCTTGGGAGGCAGCCTCTGCATCTGCATTTCCATTCCCAGGGAGCAGCTGGCTCAAAGCAATCAAGTGAATCCTTGCCATCAGGACCAAACATTGAGTTAGATCCCTAGCGCCCAAGCAACGGCAGCTAAGAACCTTTATTCGAGACCATTAGTAGGTAGCACGTCGAGGTTCCAAGCCGAACCAAAGCAATCTATTTATCCTATCCAGTGGAACCAACTCGCGATCAAATACCAGCCAAGGATTCCACTCCTTTACTTCTCTCTCCACCTGAATCGACGGTTTAAATATCTTAGTAAGATATATCGGTTCAGCCAGCTAGCTGCATGCCGTATCGGGAAGCGCTGATTCATTCCCCCGATTGTGGAATTTCGACATGTTTGTGGTGAACGCGGATTTTCTTTCATGCAAGTGAGTTACGCATTTTGTGATCCGCAATTCGTTGGGCACTTCGGGGCCGGTTTGCCAATCAACTGACCCGCTTTTCCTATGTCAACAAGGGAGAGACCCTTCTTCCCCTCCAGGCCTTCTTCTCTCTCTCTACTAAAAAATTAGAATTAGTACGATATGGCGCTTCACATTTCGGGCGAATGCTCCTTTGCTTACGCGTATCGCATATCAAAGTGTTCAAAACATGTCCGAGAACTTGTAGAAAATCCTGCGGCGTAGCAGTTCTTCCATACCAACTTGGTTACCCTTTTAATTTAATATAGGTAAAGGAGACTTAGAAGAGAGAGTGCTGGCTGTGAATAAGGACTCCGGGTGTGCAACAGAAGAGGTGGAGTTAGGCACCAAGGATACGCAATAGAAGATAGTTTATGTCAAGAGATAGAGGGGACGAAGGCTCAGGATTCTCAATATAGTTTTTAAAACCTAAAGTTCAGGAGGTGAAGTGGAATCCGTGGATCTAGTTGACTATGAAGTTCCTTGGCTTGGTCCGGCTTTGTTCAATCCTACTTTGATAGTGGAGTTGAGTCAGGGGCCGTACGCTTGCAACTGGCGACTCGACTCTCCCCAATGGAATCAAGCTTTAGCAGAGGGAGAACTCATAGCAGAGGCCAAACAAGCAAACACCACTGCTGACGGAACTCCATTCTCTATATCACAGTAGGAGAAAACAGAGGATATTCCAATAGTTGAAGAGACGGGCGCCTTCAATCAATCAGCTTACGTGCGCAAAAAGATAGATTTTATAGTTTCGTCTTTTATAGCCATAAACCCCTTCTTTTTGGATGCAACTCAACTTTACGAATGGAGGATGTGATCGAGATTCTCAAATTGGCTACTACCCCGTCTTTTTGGAAGCTATTTTGATTTTGACTTTACCGAGGTTAGAGGTTCCAGGATCTGCATAGAGATTCACTTGACGTAAGAGGCAGGATGTGTAGTGTAACAGAAGAGGCTACTTTACCGAGGTTAGCAGGTGAGGATCCGGAAGGATATGAAATAGAAGCTAGTTTCGTCAGGTCAGTAGATCTAGTTGAATAAGTAGAGCTAGTTGACTATTAAGCCGTATCTTGTTACTTACGTGAGAGTAGGATCTGTCAAGAGAGTCGTTTCTTCAAGAGAAGGGGTTACGTTATTGGGGCACTAAAAAAAAAAGATGTGCAACATAAGCAACTCGACTCAAAGGTTCCAGGATGTGAAACAGAATAAGTAGGCGGCTTTCATTGACGATAAGCTGGCGAAACCAGAGAAAAGAAACTACACACAATAACCAACCATAAGAAGTATACGGTTTTGAAGCCGGAGCAACGGAGGATGGCGACTTTAATCTCTAATCGCTTTCAGATACTCGATTGACGCTGATCTTGACGCGCTGACAGAACGAATAGGGGAGAATCGAAAGTAGGCTCTTTGAAGCAGTATCTTGCAACTGGGCCTAAATGCAAGTATAGTTAGTTGATCTGTAATTACTGATTCTGGATAGCGACTCTACTCGGTTTAGCGGATCTGAAATCTCATGTCATACGAAGGAGTGCCAAAACTAAGAGAGAAAGTAGGGAAGATCGTAGGAGCAGCTTGCCCAGTAAGAAAGCTAGTGAAGTAGGGTTAGAGATACATAGTAGCGAAACAGTAGCTCAAAGGGGGTTAGCAGGCGAAGGAAGTGAACTGATAATATCTATCTAGTAGCTCAACAGAAAAGTTCTAATCAGAGGAGTAGCCCTAATGAGTCTAACTCAATTTAGATACTGAAATTAGCTCCTACTCCTCTCTTAGATAGACTCGGGTAACTCCTACTCATTAAACCTACTGCACGCCCAGGAAAGAAATGGGCTTCAAACAAGAGATAGAACTTGATCCTTTCTCCTATTCCTGTGGGAGAGCTTGAAAGCGGACCTTCCCTCACCCTCAAGTTTAGCTGGGATTCTCTCCTTAAGGATTCTCCTTGGGGACACTTTTTCAGGAATAGATTCAAGATCTCCATGGACACTTTTTCTCAGACCTAAATACAAACGATCCTCGGTTTGGCCAGGTATCAAAGCTGTTCTACCTACTCTCTTTTCTGGAGCTAAGTGGGTTGTGGGCAATGGTAGACAGATTCCTTTCTGGACAGGAAAATGGCTTGATGAACCAATTCTTACGATGCTTGGCTTGCAACATTCTTCTTCGAGCACTATGGTTGACGTGGTTATAAATAATCAGCAGTGGGCTCTTCCTAATCACTTTACAACCAGTTTTCCAGACATCGCTAATACTATCACACAGGTTGTTCTTCCAGCCTCTCCAACTGAGGATAATATGGGACTTGTAATGGTGATCTCAAGTTTTCAGATTGCTATAATGCATTCAGGAAGCAGTCTTCAGCAGTTTCTTGGGCTAAGTTAATCTGGAAAAACTACATTCCTCCCAAGTTTTCGCATTGCGTATTTTCATTTTCAATAACAAACTGCCCACTGATGATCAACTAAGGCTTCGTGGTTTTCATATGGTTTCAGCTTGCCTCCTATGTGACAATTATCAGGCCTCAGAGACAGCTACTCATTTGTTTGTGCAATGCTCGTTTGCTCAGAAGCTATGGCAATGGCTGGCAATTGTATTTAGAACATCTCTGCCCTCTCAAGGATCATTGGAGGATCTATGGCTTTCTATCGTTTCAAAAGGTTTTCATTCTCAAATCTAAAGGATTGTGGCGTCTTTGTTTATTGTTTCTCATATTTAGAAATCTCGCAATAAACTTCGGTTTGAGAACATCTCTCCAGTTTTGCATCGATGCTATGCTCATTGCAAGGCCACGCTTAGGAGGATCCGCTCTTTTTGTCCAGGATACGTGATGTCTTTGGATGATAAGTCTATTCTTTCTGAAATTGGCATTAAGCCTCACCTTTGCAGAGCTCCCAAGATCATTACAGTGATTTGGAAAAAACCGAATTTCCCTTGGATGAAGATCAATACAGACGGTCTTTCCAAGGGGAATCCTGGACCGGCGGCTGCTGGGGGTGGGGGTCTTTTTCGAGACTTCTCTGGTTACTGTCATGGTTGCTTTGCTGTCTCTCTTGGCTGTAACACATCTTTCTATGCGGAGCTCAAGGCCATTATCCTTGCTGTTGATTTGGCTTCAAAACGGGGCTGGAACTATATATGGTTGGAGTGTGACTCGCTTGCTGCCTTAACATGTCTTCATAACAAGGATTTTGCTCCCCCTTGCCTTGGAGGCTTCGCTCTCAATGGCTCAATTGCTTGGCTCAAATCAAACAGATGGTTTTCTATAGCTCTATACCGAGAGGGAAATGTAGCTGCTGATTTATTAGCAAACATGGGGCTGGCACAACCCAATCCGTTTTGGTGGGATCATCCTCCATTAGAGCTGCGCAAACTGCTCACACATGATACTAGGGGCACCACCGTCTTCGGTTGTAGAGATCCAACTCTCGTGCCCAGCTCTCGTGAATCCCTCCCTACCTCAAATAATCAGTCAATACGTATAAATTGGACACATGCAGCCAAATACACTCTTAAGAAAGATCAGGCCCGGCCTCCCCTAATAATGGAAGCAAGGTCTGAAAAGGCGGATCAAAAGTCTTCCGTGTATGATGTGGCTACCCAGCTCAAAAGCATCCCAGCACAAATTTCCATTTGGGAGCTACTTTCTACATTGGAAGCACATCGGGAATCGTTTATAAGAGTGCTTCGAAACGCACACGTGCCTGAAAAAACTTCCCCCGAAACATTGAGTCAAATGATTGCCCAAATCCTGGCGCCAAAAATCATCACATTTTCGGATGACGAACTATCCGTCGAAGGGCGCCATCATGTCCGACCTCTCAACATCCCTGTCTGATGCAATGAATATAAGGTCCCTCTGGTCTTAATTGACAACGGATCAGGCCTAAACGTTTGCCCCTTGCGAACGTAATAGCTGAGTTGAGTCTTCTAGTCTAGTCATCTCTTCTCCCTCTTCGCCAAGAAGGAGAGGAGAACTAAGAACATAGATACAATCGCGAAAAGATTGCCTACTATCGAGCTCCCCTAAACACAAAGGAGCCGGAGTAGTCCTCAACATTTTGTAGCACATAAACAATACTCCATAACGGAAGATCATTACCTTCTTCCGGGATCGAGCGATAGCTATAAAGCTATAAGTAGTAGCGGGAACGACAGGTGGTGAAGGCATCTGCTCTTCAAGCGACACGTCATCATTGACTATAGCAGAAGAGTACCATCGAAGATAATGAAGCCACATAGTCAAAGTCAACCAAACTGGTTTTGGAACCATGCGTTCCATAATCTCGTCACCATCATCAGGATAGAAAGTCCGGAGACCATCCACATTTTTTTTTCATGAAAGTATCCAGGCTTAACCCTATCTAAGATGAAGGCCCTCGCCGCACCTAGCTGCTCCGAAGTTAGAATCCCTAAATCAGGAAATGTTAACCAAAGAGCAACTGGCAAAGGGAATACTCTCGATGGAGCGCACATACAAAGAAAATTTTGTAACCACCGCCTTGATTTTGGGCGATGGGGAGCACCACAGACACGGTAAGACCCGCCTCTGAAACGTATAGTCAAAGACAGGGACATAGTACCAGTGACATCCTTTAGAAAAAAAAGGAGAGGCTACAGAGTACACAAGAGATCGTAGCATACGTGCTGACACCGGATATAAGTCCGTCGTCACTCTATTACACTCAAATCTCTTAGCGTGCATTAGTCTTTTCTTTGCTAAAAGATTTGAGTTTTATCATTCGAAAGGAGGGCCGGTAAGTGGGTCTAGCAAAGTCAAAGTATATCCCTTATTCATTCTTTTTCCTTCTTCCTAAACAAGTGAAAGGCTCTGAACTCATTGATTCTGCTCTCTCATCTCCGCCCCTAATAGGTTGTTGGAAAGAAAAGTTTGGATCGACCTCACCCCCAACCACCTGAACGGCGGATGCCCTTCCCTCATTGCGTCAGATCAGATATGGATATCTCAGCCCCTTCAATGTTCCGTTTTTCTCTATGGGTCCAGCTAACTCTCCCTTACGGCTGAACGGAACCTGTACGCCGGCACTGTTCCGACTTGAACTAGCACTTGCTTTCGAGCTTTCTACTCCCAGGCTTAAAGCTTCCTGAACAACCAGCTATCCGGAAAGCAAGATGGATTTTACGTTTACGAAATGACTCTAGCCCTATCTTTCATTTAGATATCTTTCATTTAGATAAAGTTGGTCCCAGAACTTCTCTCGGCTGCTTTCCTTGAAGCGGCTGTCTCTGCTGAAAAGGCTGTCTCGCTTTCCTCTATCTTCTGGGCTCGGCTTCCGGTGCTTCCCCTTCCAATGTTGGGCTGTCTCTGCGGTGCCGGCTCCCGGTTCTGTCTTCGTCTTCGGTTTAGCTTCCTTTCCCGGAACTACCTTCAGCCGTTCTCTCGGCTAAAATTTCAGAGTTGGGGTGCAGGTCTCGGCTCTATCTGTCTCTCTGTTGCTTGAACTGTGCCCGGAACCTGTCTTTTATCTCAAGGTGCTTGCCCGAAAACCACTTAAAATGGGGCTCGGGCTGGGGATAAAGGGCAGCGCTTGACGGAAAGAAAAGAGTTTTCTCTGCGACACTTTCGCTATGATCCGCTTGCCTTATTTGAACAGGAAAGATAGCCGTAACTAGCCAACCCGAAAGTCAATCACGAACTGCTCGCTACTGGAACTGGCTATTTGGAAAGAAAGAGGGCATTTCTCACTAGCAAGACAAAAAAGGTGAGCGCCCCCACGCATTGAAAAAAGCCCCTTACTATAGATAGGGCGTTATCGCTTTACTAATAACATAGAAAGGGGCAAGCCAAAACCAACTCCTAACAAGTTGCTGGATCGAAGTAGAACATTCTCCATCCGCCCGCCAGCAGCAGAGGGGGTTCGATTCCCGTTATACGCGATGTGGCGAAAAAGACTGATTCAACGAGATATGCCTTGCCTGCATTAAGATTTCAAACTTGTCGTCTACTTTCAGGAAATGTTCGGAACAGAGAACTTACAATAATACAACGCCGCATTCTCCGAAGATTGAGGAAAAAGAAGAGATCTATTAAGAGAAAGATTTATCCGAGAAAAAATCTTAACAGTTACATCCAATCACAAACTACACGAAAGTTGCCCCTTTTTCATGGGGATTTACCCATCACAGAGATGCACAGAGGAACAGAACAAACTTCATATATCCCTTTTCCACTCAATCCAGAAACAAGATTGGACGTTATTCCGGTTCGTCTCCATTTTCGTGAAACTATTCCTCAAGCAAGGCAGCCGATAAGTCATCGAAGGGTTTGTGTGAATAATGGAATGGTAAGCATTACTCATTTGAGACTTTCCCACGGTGATATAATATCTTTTCAAGAAAATGACGCGAGAATCCGCGGTGAAGAAATAAGGAGATCTTTCTATATCGAAATATCAGTTGAAAAAATAATAGTAGGAAAATTCCTGGATCACCCGGTAAGAAAATTCCTGGATCACCCGGTAAAAATGTGGAGAAGAACCAAAACGGAATGGTTCCACCTACTCAAAACTAAGAGGGGATGCCGCCTACTACTAAAAGACCGGTTTTTGCAACAGTTGCGTTCTTCTATGCAAGAAGAAGACTTAGAAAGAACAAAGAAGTTTGGATCCGAAAAAGTATGCTTAGGCAGTTCCTTCGCTGAGCACAACAGAATGAAGAGGAATTTCTATCATTTCAAATCCCTATTCTTATCGAAGAGAAGGAACGAGAAAAACCGAAATTTTCCTACTCGAACAAGAAGTCCTATAGTTTACTCTTTATTTAGTAATTCGACCTATTGCTCCGCATCCCCCCATCAGTTTACTATGAAGAGAAGAAGAATCAAAAGGATTGAGAAGAGAAGAAGAAGAAGAATCAAAAGGATTGAGCTACCTACTCATTATTCGGAGGTGAATCATAGAACACCAAAAGCTGTGGTATCTTATGGACCTAACATAGGTCACATCCCTCACGACATAAGATTGAAAGATCCAAACCTTCCTCTTCGGAGCGGAAACGGACGTAGCCAAAACATATAAAGATCGGCGTAGTCGCTCATAGGGACATATCTATCCGGATAGAGGATAGTCTAGATCGATTCATAGATAGATTTCTATCCATATAGATAGGTATCTCCGTGGATAGAGATAAAGATAGGGATCCATCTAGATCTTGATTCACTATTTCCATTTTTTTTATTTATTTTGATTGATTGCCTTTTTTTTGACGACAAGTTTGAAATCTTAATGCAGGCAAGGAAAGATCGTTTTTCATTTATTACTTGCTGGGTCGGAGCGTAGACGAGCGAGCAGAGCCCAGGAAAGAGGGAAGCCCGTCATAGAATAGAGCAGTCGACTAGAAGTAGAAGACTGCTGGCCTGAGAGAAGGCGGCCTCTCTCGGGAAAGATGGCCCAATTTCTCTTCTTTCTTTTTGAATTTCGGGTTTCTTTATTTTTTGATTTCAGGGGCCCCTAAAAGGTGGGGGAGAAGCAAGCCGAACCTCTGATCGACCTAGACATATAAAAAATTCTCGGCGTCGAGAGAGATTTGAGATTCCGTAAGTAACTCAGTGCGTGCTTTCTAAGAAGGGCTTGGAAAAAGAAAATGAAATACGAACAACCGCGCTGGTCGTAATAGATCGACTTTCATGCTAGTTCTTGCTCCAGCATGAAAGTTCCATTTCAGGGAAGGACGACGTACCATGATACTTTCTGTTTTGTCGAGCCTTGCTTTGGTCTCTGGTTTGATGGTTGCACGTGCTAAAAATCCGGTACATTCCGTTTTGTTTCCTATCCCAGTCTTTTGCGACACTTCAGGTTTACTTCTTTTGTTAGGTCTCGACTTCTCCGCTATGATCTTCCCAGTAGTTCATATAGGAGCTATAGCCGTTTCATTCCTATTCGTTGTTATGATGTTCCATATTCAAATAGCGGAGATTCACGAAGAAGTATTGCGCTATTTACCAGTGAGTGGTATTATTGGACTGATCTTTTGGTGGGAAATGTTCTTCATTTTAGATAATGAAACCATTCCATTACTACCAACCCAAAGAAATACGACCTCTCTGAGATATACGGTTTATGCCGGAAAGGTACGAAGTTGGACTAATTTGGAAACATTGGGCAATTTACTTTATACCTACTATTCCGTCTGGTTTTTGGTTCCTAGTCTTATTTTATTAGTAGCCATGATTGGGGCTATAGTACTGACTATGCATAGGACTACTAAGGTGAAAAGACAAAACATTGGGCAATTTACTTTATACCTACTATTCCGTCTGGTTTTTGGTTCCTAGTCTTATTTTATTAGTAGCCATGATTGGGGCTATAGTACTGACTATGCATAGGACTACTAAGGTGAAAAGACAGGATGTATTCCGACGAAATGCTATTGATTTTAGGAGGACTATAATGAGGAGGACGACAGACCCACTCACGATCTACTAAAAGGCAAGTAGCTTGATATTGGTTCAAATCCAATTCGTGAGAAAGACAGGATGTATTCCGACGAAATGCTATTGATTTTAGGAGGACTATAATGAGGAGGACGACAGACCCACTCACGATCTACTAAAAGGCAAGTAGCTTGATATTGGTTCAAATCCAATTCGTGAGATAGCAGTGATCTTTAGCTGGTCATGGCCCATAATAAACGCAACAAGGCAAGGGAAGGATAAAAAAAAAGAAACTCGCACAGATGATGGGAATGCAAGCAAAGGCAATTGACCCATACGTGAAAGAAAGAAAAGGGTGAGGGGCACGGTGTGTCTGGGGAATTTTTACTCACTTTCATTAAATTGCACTCTAATGATGAAGCAGGGATGGATATGATGGCTTTAGCAATTAGCAATCTAAGGGCTGGTGATTTTCCCCTAACCCTAAGCTATAGGATATGTGGATGGTCGGGTTATCAATCTCTTCTCTCAGCTCAAGCATGGAGTCAATCCCATACCAGTTATCCTTGCAGAGACTTTCCGGTCTTTGAATCATTGCAGAACTGAGGAAGAAGGGCGATTTTTAGGATGTGCTCCATTATTAGACATCTGGATGCAGAGCCATCTCAAGTGTATCAAAGACAGATTCACGAGACCCTACTTCCCAGAAAATAGAATTCCAATCAAAGACTTTTTCTCAAGTCAGTGGCCGGGACCTTACATACAGCAACCAGGAGTGGATTGAAATCCTCAGCCATATGGACGATCAGAGTCTTGTGTGGAGAGCACCCTGGATGGCTCCATGCGATGTGATATACAGATGTGGCAAAACCTAAAGGTTCCTTTACTCGGGCTGTGGGGAGCCATTAGCTATGCACCTGCAATGGTTAGGAGGCAAGATTGGATCAAAGCAATTCATCACTTCTGGTGGAGGCCTGCGAGCAACTATCTCTTCCTGCCTACCTGTACACAACGCCTTTACGCAAGATTCAACCCTTGATCTTGATATTGAATTCCGGGATTTCAGCTTAAATTCAAGCATAGAGGACAAAGATGAAGACTATGGAGTATGCTGAATTCAGGCGACAAGTAGATGAGTTGCTAAAGAATGGTTTCAAAAAAAAGTCTAAGTCCATGTGTTGTGCCAGCCCTTAAACAAAAGATAGAAGTTGGAGAATGTGTGTGGACGGACAGCAGAGCCATAAAAAAAATTACGATCAAGTCTCGCTGCATTGAAAGCGGTAGACTGGTGCTTCTATCCAGTGAAGCACGAGAGCCTCCCTTCTCAGGCATTCACTATAAGGCTAAATTCCAGAATAAGTCATATAGGATAGGCAAAGATAGAGGCCGCTAAGGACAAAACATATTACGATTGAAAGGAAGATAGGACGAATTCTATCCAGGGAATCAAAAGACTAAGGCGACCTTCACATGAGAAAAAGACACTCAAGATTAGGATTGGATTTGGCGACTGCTCTATCCATAGTTAGGGATGAGCTGACGACCATGCTACACACGTAGGCCCGGCACCGGAGGTTGTTGGTTGGCGCATTCGGTAAAGTATTCCGCTAGCTGGCGCATAGCAAGAAATAAAGCTAGCCTATTATTCCTTCTAGCCTTTTTTTTAAAGCTGTCCAAAGGATCTAAGGGCTATTAGCCGATCTAACTATGAGCAAGCTCTTGTATGAGCAAGCGAGTCGGCTATCTCGTCCCTTGAGCGATCTATCCCTGCTTTTGTTTGTGACTTTATTATAGTAATATGCGCTAAATGAACTTTATGCATATTTTCGACATCTGCAACTAAGACATTAGGAATATAGTTAGTGTTCAGTGAGGGGCCTTTCTCTTTTGGTCTTCACTTGTCTGCTTTCGTTCCACTCCTTTCCAACTCATTTCAGGGACCGTTCCGCAGACAGGACTAGACCCCTTCTCGGGTGACTTCACTCGCTTTAGAGACGATTAAAGACTAACAAAGGCAGGAGAGACGGAAACAAAGCAAGAAGTCTTCGTCGCATCATACCGGGTTAAGGACTTACGCTTAGTGAATCCCCACTCAAATATCGTATGTAATGTAAGGCAATCCTCTCTGTTAACAGCGAATCTTTCTAAATGACTGAAGCAAAGACTAGAAACCGAAAGAGAGGGAAGGCGAAGACAGTCAGTCTAGCTAGCAACTGAATTTCATGCTTTCAAGCTGAATGCGTTCATTCCCTCTAGGGTCATTGAACTAGTTGAATGGAATTCCTTCCCACGCGTACTTCATGCCAAAGCTCAAAGTCGTTCGATCCCTTTCCCAAGCGTAGAAGATGACTTCTTCTATCTCCTTGCTATCTCCATTGGTTGAACGGGGGGTATCAGAAGATCTCTGCTTACCTTAGCCTTAGATTCGAAGTGTCGTGGCTCACAACGTTGACTTGGTTAGCTTCGCTTTCCTTACAACCTTGAGTGAGATTTGAACTTATCCATAGGAATGGTTGACACTTTGAGCTACTCTACTATCTACCTAACACTCGTTCTAAAATCAGTCTACGTACTAGCCCACTACTGCAACAATGAAGCAAGCTTTAAAACAAATACCCTCGCGCAATCTCGTGCCCTTCATTTGGGAGGACCGCTGTAAGCTAATTCCGTGTCCCACCAGTGGGGATTCCGAGAAGCGATTTCGAACAGGGAGGTGGGCCTAAGTAAGGTCCGATTACTCTACTCAGATTGACTTTGCCCCTCCGAAGCAATGAGAGGTTACCGAATTTAAGAGGTGAAAGAGAGACGAGTACGAGGTTCATAACTTCTATTCTAGACAAGGGGATTCATATAGGCCAATACGCCTATTCCGATTATGACGATTGCGATTGAAAGCTCCCGCTGGTCAAGCTCAAAAGAGAATTTCCTCTTTTCGGAAGAGTCACTGTGACCGGAACTTCAAATACCGAGTTCGGTTGCTGATGCGATTTCGGTTTCGGTTGCTGTCCCTGCGGAAAGTGTGCTGTTGACTTCATGATAGTGACCAAATACGAAGTAGTCTTCTTTCGTTCTCTTCTTTTTTTAGGGCCTTTCTCGCTGGGCGAGCCCACTTTACTAATATATTACTAATATAAGGTATAAGGTTACTAATATAAGGGGTGGACAATCAGGCTGTGGAAGACCTTTTTTCAAATCGATTCTTCAACTCATCCGAGAAAGGTGGGAAGGGAGAGTTTAAGTAGGTTTTTCCTGGATCTCCATCTTTGGTATTCCACACTGCTAACTAAGTACTGCTATCTCTGCCAGTAGGCAGTCTACTGCTTACCCTCTCCTCAATCCCTCCACCATAGAAAGCCTCACTTGAAAGTCATAATCATCTACTCTCTCAGCAATAAAAAGAAGAGCAATCTTCACCTCGTCCTCAGTAGACCAGGCATCCTCACCACCAGTTTGCAGTTCAGGGAGAATCACCACCAAGCAAGAATCAGCGCCCCAGAAAAGAGAAAGAGGTAGCATGCCATCTTTTAACCACTAGCTAGTTCTATTTTCACTAAGCCGAAATAAAAAAGAAGAAGGAAGTGGTGCTTTCTTATCTTATGATCTTTTTATAGATAGTGACCTCTCAAATGGGAACTCTTTAGAAAAAGCTTTCAAAGCAAAGTAGGGATTGAATCACCTAAGACATTGCCAGTCTCCGATGCAGGAAATAGAAAAAAGAGATGACTAGAAAGGTCAGGGAACGAAGGCTAGTCGCTATCCCTAATCCCTATAAAGAGAAAAGCGTATGGCTAGCATAGGGGATGATGGAATCCAGCACCGAAGGAAGTATTCAAAATCTCGTGCATAGAATCAGACTCACCTCTCCGCCAACAGGAAGCGGGGCTAGAAAGAGGTGAAGGTAAAGCAAGCCCTCCTGCTCTCTCTCCTTACTTCAACTAAGGAACTGCCCTTAAGGAGAAAGAAAGAACTCTCCTAAGCAAGGTCTTTCTTCCCGGGAATAGAAAAGAGAGTTTTTTTCTAAGCCTTGATGCCTACTATCTTCCTAAACCGAGTGGATAGAGATGAATCTCCAATTCCCATTCCCCTTAGTCCCTTAGTGTGACTTTTTCATCCCATACTTCTCATCGATTTCATTCTCTATGTCAATGAGTTCCACATCTCTCTCTCTAACGCTGCCTTTGGCTAGCGGGGGGATGACTTCCGAAACCAACCTCTTAGACTAGGCGTCCCCAGACGCTCCCACCTGTTGAAATCCGCTTTCAGAACATAGGCTGGCCTCTTCGCAACAAGCGAAGTAATCTTTTTTTACGTGTTATTATGATCCGCTGACACGGAAAGTAGCTAAACTCACTTTCCCAGACCCAGGAGAAGGGATGCGTTTTGGGTCTCAAGGAGGCAATTCTCCGCTTGGGTCAACTGACATGTGATCGATCGAGCTAGACTTTCTGAATGAGTTTGAGTTGGGCTTACGAGCGAATCACCCTTTCCCCTCCCCTATTCTAGAGTAGTACTCAATATCTAGTCTAGAAAGTCTCTCCCCACTGGCCTTCGCTCTACTCTTCGCACCAGCCTCAGACGCTAATGCCACTAGTTAGCAGACAGCGAAAATAGCCTTCTTTCTCCTGTCCCCGCTGGCATGTCAATCAGTAACCTTTCCCCCTTTTTTTTATAGAAAAAAAAGAAGGGCTCCTGTCTGTTCATTCAAATGGGATCTTAAACTGACGTTCTCTTGATCGAAAAAGGAGGCTAAAGCTAAAGCGTTGAATTCGTCGGTTCGATATTAGGATCAATTAAGAAGGATATTGCGGCTTGGACCGACTTTCCTGTGTGCGCTGCTTACTCTGGTCAGTTGGACCCGCGTAAGTCAATATTTCAGTGATCCTACTCACCCCACAGCTTGACGAATCACGCAATGCGCTTTCTTCCCCACTGCCCCTGCCTGCGAGCCTAGGAGCGCTTAGCTTTGATACTGATGGTAGCGCGTAGAAGACACCGAGGCAAGGAAGGGAGGTAAGAGTAGCAGCGACGGGGACAGAGATAGCAGCAGTGGCAAAGAGAGTTTTCGTATACCATTGCTTTATTCCTTAGAGTCATAACCTTGGCTAGTATAAGTGGAAAAGAGCAGTCGTTACGCCGATTAAAGCCAGAACAGAACCCTAGATGCAACGAATCATCTGCTGTTGAGAGATTCAAGTAGATATTTACGACTTAAAGATAGATAGCGGATGTGCCATTGCATTGAGAATTCTGTATAGAAGAGTTCTGTCTTTGCTTTCGGGAAGCCTGTAGCACTGGACTTGCTTACCTTCTAAGAGCTATGATTGAGACAAAGAAGCAATAGCCACCTTGAAGCAAGGGATGATACGCGCTAAGAAGGAAGGTAACTCTTTTTGAGGGAAAGAATTACTTGTGGCAAGCCTCCGTCAAAATCGAACTAGAAGGCGAACTCGAACTACTCGGAATCATACCTCCAGCAAGCAAGGTCGGCTTAAAGACAGGACAGGAATAGCTAATCCGCAAGGAAAGGAAAGATAGATTAGATTACACTCCTTTCAGTGCATGGGATGCTTTCTTCCCACCTGGCCTCTGAGGCCCGGGCATAAGCACTCTACCTGGCATCCTTCCCCTTCTTTGCCAAGAGTGACGAATTCAGTCTAGGCTGAGCTCAGTCTTCCCTGCAAGAAAAGTAGTGGTCGTGCACAGGCTATTGTATTTTGTATTTTCCTTGGCTCATCATTGATCTCTTGGAAAAGCAAGAAAGAAGAAACTGTATCCAAGTCCAGCACAGAAGAAGCCGAGTACCGTGCCATGTCTTCTTTTGATTCATTTTCTTTTTTCTTTGCTTATAGCTTTAGAAGAGTAGTCGCACAGTGAAGTCAAGCGTTAGCAACGTCTTTCCCAAGTGAAAGAGGGGCAAGGTTTGCTCCAGCGGAAGGATGATCCCAGACCTGTCTGACCTGCCGTTAGCTTTGCTAAAGCAGTACTCCCGGGTAAGGACAGGTGGCATAGCGCAGTCCTCATCGATGTGGTGTCCAGTCACAATCTACAGAATAAGAAGATTATCCTTTTCTTATGGATTTTTAACCTCGCATAGATAGATCATCTCGTTCTACTTTATGTCTTACCTAGGGTTGGTTTTAAGCCTTGGTGGTCTCATTTAATCAGTGCGCCCACGTGACAATAAGAGCATCGGTAAAGGAGAGAAAGTCCTCCCCTCCTATTGAAGCCGTTCAAAGGGCAAGCTCACCCCAGTCACTGCTTTCTTCCCCTATCCCTAAACAAATAGTCAGAATAGTGACTAGTCTCAGTCCTACTTACATCCATTGCTCCTTTCTCTCCTTGCTTAGGGCGACTTCGTTCCCCGCTAGCCAGTTTCCTGTAAGCTGAACTATATCTTAGTCATACTCTAAGCCCGTGGTAGTTCCATTCCATCCCCCCTAGTGCCCAGTCATGCATTTTGAGTCTTAAGCTAAGCGCTTTCCTTCTGCCAGCCATCCAGTTCTAAGGTCAGCCCTGCCCTTTTTGTTGGGTTAGAGCGAGTATGAAGTCAGGGAGGAAGAAGAAGAGAGGGAATGCCTGGCTGGGAAGGAAGTTTACTGGTTCGCTAGAGCCAGGGAACGAGCACTCAGGGATTAGCATAGAAATGGAAGGCAGAACGAATGACAGTGCTTAAGACTTCCACAAGCGGGAATTACACTAGCAACTCCTGCTTCAATGGGACTCGGGGTGGTCTATGCTGCATTATACTTGGTGGCCTTCTTTTTTTTCATAACTAATACCACCTCTTTCAAGAAAGATCCTAAGAGAAGAAAGGCATTCTATCTCCTTTGTGTCTTTCTTCTAGGCTGAGCTTCCGCCGCCTTGGTCTTGGTCAGGGAATCACGCGCTTCTTCTCTCCCTTTCTTGGAGACAGGTTATAGTGTGGCTGGCAGTCATACGCTCCTTTCTCCGGTTAGTGGCGGTTGATTCCTAGTGTGACATGGATCTTCCTTCTATCTCCGAGGTTGCGTATCTAGAAGATGGAGCCTAAACCCTGGGTTTGGTGCGCGGAGTAATCTCTTCGTCTAATCACGAGGCCACATGGACTTTATCTGGGATTGATTGATTTCCGTTAGATGCATTGGTTGCTGCGCAGCTAACTACCGACCCCGAAATTTCATATAGAAAGAGAAAGAGATTCGTATTGCTTTATCATTGAATTGAGTGCGGTGCGCGGTAAGACTGAACCTCCCATTGCTCTATCTCCGATAGCATGCAGCCGATAATGAAGAAAGATATATAGAAAGTGTGCAGTGAAGGATCTTGATAGGTAGTCAGTCTTTACTTAAGTTGATCCAAGCTTGACTTAGCTCAAGCAATGCCCAAAAACTCCCATGCCTTTCTTTCCTGGTTCAATCAGGTCCATTTAAGAAAAGTCTCTCTTCGTTTTTGGGAGAGCGGAGCAATCAACAACTGAAGCAAAGCAAATGATTGTTCTAGAATGGTTATTCCTCACAATTGCTCCTTGTGATGCAGCGGAACCGTGGCAATTAGGATCTCAAGACGCAGCAACACCTATGATGCAAGGAATAATAGACTTACATCACGATATCTTTTTCTTCCTCATTCTGATTTTGGTTTTCGTATTATGGATCTTGGTTCGCGCTTTATGGCATTTCCATTATCAAAAGAATCCAATCCCGCAAAGGATTGTTCATGGAACTACTATCGAGATTCTTCGGACCATCTTTCCTAGTATCATCCCGATGTTCATCGCTATACCATCATTTGCTCTGTTATACTCAATGGACGAGGTAGTAGTAGATCCAGCAATTACTATCAAAGCTATTGGACATCAATGGTATCGGACTTATGAGTATTCAGACTATAACAGTTCCGATGAACAGTCACTCACTTTTGACAGTTATACGATTCCAGAAGATGATCTAGAATTGGGTCAATCACGTTTATTAGAAGTGGACAATAGAGTGGTTGTACCAGCCAAAACTCATCTACGTATTATTGTAACATCAGCTGATGTACCTCATAGTTGGGCTGTACCTTCCTCAGGTGTCAAATGTGATGCTGTACCTGGTCGTTTAAATCAGATCTCTATTTTGGTACAACGAGAAGGAGTTTACTATGGTCAGTGCAGTGAAATTTGTGGAACTAATCATGCCTTTATGCGTGCGCCCGGAAACATAGGCCGACTGCTGAGCCCACTCTGGCTCAGCCGCACCACCCGGGGTGCGAGCCACCCGAGAAGCAAGCTATTACAGCGAGCGGCTGGAGCTGTAGGGAGCCGAGGAGCAAGGCAGTAGATAAGATAGAAGAAGGGGCCAGGCTCCCGGTGGAGCAGAGGAGACGGTTAGGATAACGAACTTGAAACGCGGAGCCCGAGCGGCCGGCGAGCGAGTGGTTAGTGGCCAATAGCGCCCTAGTTGATGGCATTCCTCTCTGCGGCTGGCACTCGAGGAACCACGGGGCACTCCATACAGAGCAAGCAAGTCTTAGGTCTTAGGGATGAGACGCCCGCGCAAGGACCTCAATTCTCATTAGGAGGTCGAACCAAGGACCTATGGAAGTCGGGGCTACCCCGTCCCCATGGGCAACGCAACAGTGTCCTGAGGGAGGAGTTTAGAGGCCTTATAGTAGCACGGACTTCTTTCTAGGCCATGCGAAGGGGGCCAGTCCAAGATCGTACTGTTCCTCTACAAAGACAACAGACGCTCTCAACGACTAGGCGCCACTCTCTTTCTGATCCAGCTTCTTCATGATTTCGTGCCACGGTGAACAAACAAAAAAAAAGAGGGCCGTCTCGGCGGAAGGAGAAGGACCTACAACGGCAGAAACTACTGATCCTCTTCTTGTTCTTAGCCGTCTGTTACGAGTCCGGGAAGCCTGGAATCCTAACTCAAAATAGAGAAGGGCGGGCAGGGCTTCCGAAAGGGCCTCCCCCCTCTTCCCGGTCAAGATAGATAGGAAGGAGCCCTATTGAAGGCCATAACCCGCCTCTTTATTTATGTACGTACACCTTTGTTTCAGGGTGGGGCCGCCCTTCCTCCTGCTAATCCGGCCATTTCCGAACCTGTCTTTCCCACCCCACAATGGAAGACTTCTCAATTCTTGCGATTCCCAGCATTCTATTTTGAAGTTCCAAACCTTAGCTCGGCTAAATAGGCTCAATGATCTCTTTCTTCGATAGACCGGTCCGGCGCTCCGCGTGGTTATATTCGTACATATTCCGACTCGCCGGTCATTATGGATCTAGTGGCATGGCGAGGCAAAGGGGGGGCAACTACGAAGCTTCGTAGACTCGACAAATCGCTCCGTTTCTAGAATGCAAGCAAGGTAGCTTGCTTACTCTCCTAGTAGCGTACGTTGGCGGCAAGGAAGGAGGCATTGGAAAGACTAGACCATACATACTAAAGTAAAGAGGCATTCGGGAAGCGACTAGTCGCTTCTGGCGAAGCTTCTAGAAGGCCGACCACTATATAAAGAGATCCATATACCAGTCATGAGCGTTAGCTCATGCCTAGAGAGGCGCAGGGCTGGATCGAAGAGCTTAGTGTGAAACGCTCAGGAAAAGAGCAGAGAATGGGTTGTGCGCCCTCCGCCCCATCTTAAAAATGAAGGGCTTTGATGCCAGCAAGCAAGCATCCTTGTAGTTGTTGGGGAGTAGGGTTCCAAACCTAGTTTTTTTTTAATAATACCCTTTCCTTTCTCTGAAGCCCTTCCTTCAGCTGGTTTTGGCTTGCCCCTTGTATAGATTGGAGCTATGAAGCTGACCTTATTAAAAGGGGAAAGGGCTTTTGATGCTTGCTGCTCGCTTTCTCGCTTCCGAGAGGCGAAAGGAGCCTGACTTACGGTTTCCAAGCCTGGCGCGAAGCGAAGGGATTGGATTTCACCTATGATCAGATCAGTGGGCAACCATAGTTTACTTTATGGTGTTGTTGAAAGCGAATTTTTATTTGGAAGTAGGCCTTGCTTTTCGGAGCAGCTCCCAGCTCACAGAGGTGGTGCCGTGAAGATCTAGGAGTGTGAGCAGTACGAGCTGAAAGGCTCCCATACTGTTTGGAGGGCAGGGGGCATAGATGCCAAACAAACCTGACCCCTATCTATCGTCGTAGAAGCTGTTCCTAGGAAAGATTATGGTTCTCGGGTATCCAATCAATTAATCCCCCAAACCAGGGGAGCTGGTATTTGAATTTGCATTTTTTAGTGGGGTGAGGGGGAAGCCACTCAATTGAAGGCTTCACTCGCTCGCTCTAACGCTCGTTTAGTAGACAGCGAGTAGAGTGCATAAGCCCCTTTAGAGATAGGGGCGAGTACTACACGAGCTCGTAAGTCGGAACGAGCCTTGTCTACGAAGCAGAGCGACCTCGTCTTGCTTCTGGCGAAGCTTCTAGCACTAGATAATAGGCATTCTTGTATGGTAGGAATACGACTTTTTAGGCCGACGGAGCGATAGCGAAGCCAAGCCGTATAAAGGCGAGCAGCCCTGATCGCAATAGCAAACGGCCTACTTATAGCCCTCTTCGATACGTAATCGACTTCTTGCCTGTGTGGATCACTTGATATTAGAAGCGAGGCTCGTTTTTTGCTTCCCTTGGGGGAGCCTTGCTCTCTTCGTTTAGTATTCACTTCTATCTCGGCCGGATAACTCAAAAGGTAAATAACACCTAGTTCTGCCTGCGCCCTTTAGCTAATACCTATCCTTCGTTTGTACTCAACTCAGTCCATTCCCATTCCTATTCCATCGTCGTTCTTTCCTCCAATCTTGAGAATCCAATAGTATATACTAGCTAGCTCCTCGAAACTACTAAGAACCGATCGACTGCTCTCTTTGCGACCGGGCCGGTTCCAGCAATAGAGGGATCACGAGTAATGTAGCCTCTAACTCGATTGAATCGTAACGACACTTGAACAGATAGGCGTGGCGTGTTACCTACCAAAGAAAGAAGTTGAAACAACGCTCGTAGTTCAGGTTTTGGCCAGGAGCCGAATCAAAGCATCGAGAATGAATAACATAATAGAGCGCCCAGGTGAAATGAGAAGTAAAAAACGGGAGAGTTGGTAAAGCCTATAGCCACTACACTAATGGCATAAGCTCACAATCAGAAAGGGAGGGCAAAGTTGCTTAAACAGCAGAAAGGAATTGGATCGAAGATCCAGGTACCTAGGCCACTTGAACACTCAAAAATGGATGGGTTGCCCCTAGAAAATAACGCTGCTCGTCCTTCTTCAGGAGGCCGGACTGAAGACGTGAAGCTAGCAATCAAAGTGTTCCTGCACACTCGAGATTGATCGACCAAAGATGCCGCACCTGGATATTAGAATTAGTATTCCGCAAACGAAGTCACTTGAATATAAGTACGGGAGGATGAGGATACCTTTCTATGCCTGCTACTGGCACCGACTGCGTCAACAACCGGTCCTTTCACCAGGCAGGCACAACTATATCTGAATGAAATGAGTAGACTAAAAAAAAAAGGACCTTCTCACTTCCAAATAGCAAACTCTTGATTTTTCTACTTGCTGCTGATGGATAATCATACCTGAGAACCGCTCTTTCATCTAAGGATGCCTAATTATTTGCTTACCTACCTGTCACTTGGTAATTTTCTCTTGAAAGCAAGGAAGAATTTTGGGGTGAATCATGCAGATGTGGTTTATGAGCGGGGATCCTACTTGTGTTTGTTTCCCACTTCCAGATGGGATAGGAAGAAGTCGTACACTAAGGCTTATCTATCGGTTTATGTTGTACAGAAGTCTATTCTATATATGCCTATTCTGGATCATTCGAAAGGAAAAGGGCGGCTACTCAGTTAACAGGATTGGATGATTAGGGTTCGGTACTGAACGAGTGGGCCCTTTTTTATGTTGTCAAAGCGCAGATGAACCGGATTTCACTGGGTGACCGCACTAAAAGGGAAGTAAGAATCGAGACTTTAAAAGTAAGACGTGACCTTAAATCCCAAGTATAGGAGCGGGCAGCCAATCAAGGTGCTTCCACACGCCCCTTCTTATAGGAAAGTCTTACTGTCCTTTTGTCTTACTGAAGCCTCCCAACCCCTTTTGAATCGATCACGCACACACGTTGTGAACAAGGAATTTTCTTTCTCTAGCCCGCGCAGGGAGGTTACCTTCAAATATCTCTAAACCTTCCATTCTATATTTTCAAATGGAATTTTATCCGTGAAACGACCTGGCTCTACTTCAGACTTTCCATCTTTGTTTCTATGAACATATAAGAGTGAGTCATTAGTACACTAGGAGCATCTTTTAGATAAAAGCCAGCCCCATCTCTGAGCTAAACATTAGAATATTTTTTTTCCAACGCCTAATTCTCAATAAAGCACTTTCCTATTTTTGCAGTACTACTCACCTAAAGGAATGGATTCCCCCAGTCATTACACCGCGGTGTCGATAACTCTTTGACATGAGATTGTGTCAGGCCTAGCTTTGGTAGTTGAGTTCTTCCAATAACATAAGGGCCATCGACCGCATTGCTTGGAATGACCTTCGAACCGAAAACATCTTCTTTCTTGGGGCTTGCACTTGCCATGTATGTTTAGTCACTACTTTCTGTGTCTGCTTAGTCGCCCAATAGAAAATGCATAGGAAGATCTATTTCACCGAAGTCAGACTGTCTTGGATAAGCTCAAGCTCAATAAATCAATCGATCATGGTATTCACGGTCCAGCCCCTATCAGCATAGATTCTGAAACAAAATGGTATTCGAGATCGGGCACCCAAGCCGGGTTCGATATCAATCAGTTCGGTTCCTCCCACCCGCGTGCATGTCTTGGCTTTCCAGAATCTTTTTCGAAATTGATATGATTCCATAGGCAGGCATGCTCCTCTATTTCGTAGTTGGGGCATGATGGCTCCATTGAAAGCTCCTGACATGGCTTGGCCGGCAAATCCTTGATCGTGAGCTCTACCAGCTTTCCTAACCATTGGGGACAGGGCTTTCCTTGCAACCTTTGAACATTAGCTCCGTTGACTGACTCATTGGCTGCACCAGCAACTTCTGATCGTCAGCTTCTCATTGCCAGCTCATGATCGCTAGGGGAATTGCCTGACTTGCACCTTCCTGAGAGACATGGGCACTTGCCCCTCAATCTCTTCCAGCGCAGGCATTTTCTCCTAGATTTCTTCGATTTCTTTCTTTCCGTGTGGTTTTCCCAAATAGGAATGATTCTTAGGTTGAGAACTCCTCTGAGCAAAGCCCAGAACCCGTTCAACGCTAGAGAAAAGGAAAGGAGTTAGTGAGCAGTCCTCTAATAGCTCCTTTTTTGTTAGTAGGTTCGGTTTCTATCCCAGCTAGGCTTGCTAGTTGTTGAATCCGACCGGCAAGGGATCTATTTCATTGAGTCAGATAGCTCAATTTGTGCTAATCCAGCAAGCAGAATCCTCAAATTCAGATTAGTCTTTATCCTCCAAAGTCAGGATTTTGTCTAATAGTCAATTTTTCCTCTATCTGAAGCCTATTCTACCAGCCGCAAGGAAAATGTCGGCGAATTTCAACCCTTACCCCACAGCACTTATGTAGCATCAGAAAAAAAGTCAGGAGAGCTCCCCCGGACAAGGGAGAGATCCCATCCCGGGAAAGCGAAAGCCCAGAAGACCTTCTTCAATAGCTGCGGAATATGCCAGAAAGCGAAAGCCAAGAAGACCGTCTTCAATAGCCCCTGCTCCACTCCAAGAACTCATGCTCCTGAAAGAAGGTATACAATCCTATACACGAACAAGAAAGCCAAGGCAAATGAAAAGATGGCTAATCCAGTAATGTCGGCTTCGTATGGCTTAATCCTTTCAGACAGGTAGAATGAAAGGTAGTTCGCTGGATTTTTTCCAGAGGTGCTGGTTCGAATCCGGCTCGTGACAAGGCCTTTGGTCATATAATATCTCGGCGCCTCCGTTCGTTTTCTTGTTAGACGGATGACTCTCCCGCTGGTAAACATGGGATAGGATCCACTCTCAGCTGAGCTTCTTTACTGTCTCTTTTGCTGGTTGTTCAATACTCTCATCAATCAAGGGAACGTTGTGCGGTAGATCTGCCATCTGCAGCGAAGGAAGGATAAGAACAAGACTCGTGCTGAGAAAGACCATGCAAGATCAGTAGGTAAGTAAACCTTTCGTCCAAGTCCTTCTTCTATTCGTTCTTTTCTTTCTTTGAGCATCCACAGCTAAGGCTTTCGCTAAATCCCTTCTTTTGTTCATTAAGCACTCTATTTATTACGAACTGTAACGCCTTATTTATTCTCTTTAAGCAGTGAGTCAGAGTCAGCAGTAACTCCATTTGTTAAATTATGTTATGCTTCATGCTTGTTTTGTTAGAACTTTTAAAGCAGGGATTTTAGGCTTGCTCAACCGAGCAAGGAAGGATCATATTCTTAACACATGCTAATCGAAGCCTAGATCTTTGAAATTGAATCCCTAAAATCTGCAAGGAAAGCGGCTACGCGACTTGATCCAAGCAAGCACTCCACTCTCGTAATGAAGTCTCCTGTACCCATTATGCTCTCTTCTTCATTGATAAGAAAGAAAGGTAGAAAAGAAGAACCTATAAATAATGTTTTCCACCCGTCTTTAAGGGTCGATAGCTCTCCAAAGTTCCGACTCTCTCTTTCTATATGCAAGAATTTGAATCACCTACTTGGTACGCCCCTTCTGGCACAACACACACCCCCACTCACAAGAGCACACCTGAAATTCGGATAGAGCACACCACCCTAATCCCTAAACCAAGGAAAGGACCGCGGTCATACTTTTAAACGAGATAGGCCTTACACCTGGGGCGATTGATCGATTCTGCCGTTGACTCGAATTCTTCGGGAACGAAGGATACCAGTACCAGACTAATAGAATCGTCGAGCACTATAATCCGACGGACCGACCTAGTGATAGGAAGAGAAAGAGTAGCTCGCAACTGGCGAGCGATCGATTGGGGATTGATTGAGTGCCCTATTACAGAAGGCCGATGGGTAGACCCAATATCTATCAGTACTCGCGATCTGGGGAGTACCTAGGGAACTTATAAGGCCTCTACATTGAGGGAAAAGAAAACCTGCTCTACGTGAAAAAGGAGAAGTTCACTTTTGCATAACCTCTGTTCTGTTTTCCTTGGGCATTGGAACAATCACAAGTGCAGGAAAGAACTTGTTGATATAAGAAGATCTCTTACCATATGGTCTTAAGTTGAGTATAGTACTCAGCAACAGTCATATCCCCCTGACTAAGATTTTGGACTTCTTATTCAAGCTGGAATATCTTAGCTTCATTTCGTATGGAATAAAGATCATGGAAATAAAAGACCATACCTGTTTAGCCGATGCCATAAACATAAGACTGGTAGCAATTGTAGGCTCAATTGCATTGAGAAGCCATGACATGACCAGCTGATTTGTGGAACTCCAGTCAGCCATCTTGGTCTCACTCATATTGGGGATCAGAGACAGAAGGACAGCGGGCTGATACATGAAGCTCCATAAACGCTTTCCTCCAATGAACAGACGAACCGAGCGAGCTCAATGCAAAGAACTCGAGTGAGGAGATCTGGTTACTTTGTATAATATGTAATACGAGGAGGCAATGAATATGGAATGGTTGGTTGTATACCGAGGCAATGCTAATGGAAGACGGAAGTCAGACAAGGCGATGACTATTGACATAGCCTATAGATTTTTCAATTCAAATTGTTCAATAGAAAGAGAAAGACGAGCTAAAGCCAAGCGAACAACAGCTATAACAACAAGAGTGACTCCTTCCTGTTCCTGTGGCTTAGACCCGCGGCTTGCTCACAGCGTGGTAGACGTGTTTTGCATGAAGACAGAGGCAATGCTATGATTCTTTTCAGCCAAAAGCCTATTCTTTATGGTGTGCCAGTTGCTGGTCATAATCCCTAAAAATAAAAATAGAGGTAACGGGACGGACAGTAAATCAGATAAGAAGATAAGGGACGAGAGGTAGCGGTTCTGTGGTTCGGCGGGTAGAGGAGATCACTATGAAGAATAAAAGGCATCGGAAGAGGGCTTTAGCCCAAGAGGTAGCATTTTGGAACGATCCATATCAATTGGTATGAAAGCCTACAGCAAGAAAGAAGGAAAGAACGAATGATAGGAATGTAGCGGAAGAAAAAAGTTCTTTGAAGGGGGCCCACCGCCCTCCTAGCCACCAACAAAGGGATCGCTACAAAGGACCCACCACAAGTATGATCAACCACCTATTATCATCTAGAAACAGTAGAGGCGCCTCTCTTTGATCGATCACGGCCATAGTTGGATAACATAGCGGTGACGTTATCTTTCTACGCGAGCAGTCTGGTCTAGCTCATCTGATCCTCACCACCCCCTATCTAAGCTTGTGACCTGCTACCAAAGATCCTCATCGGGCTTATCTGCTTTTCAGAAGGACTCTTCTTCTGTAACAGCTTTTTTCAACCAAACCAATAAGAGAAATAGCCTATCTTCTATCTAACCTTGAGCCCGGTATCTTGATTGCAGCTACTTTGATTTTTCTCTTCCTGCCTGTGAGAGCTTTCATCTACGCTACGATCTTTTTTTAGATTCTAAATTTATAACCAAATGAAACTGATTCAATGGCAGCCCTTATTCCTTTAATATCTCGAGAGCAATGAAGGGGGAAGACTCGGATCGGAGCATCTTACTGTACGAATTCAAGATTCATTAGTGGGAATTGCGGCTCGTTCCGAACTCCACTGGGGTAATAGCTATGGTAGCCTCAAATCTCAATACGGAAAAACTTCCTTCTCTGAAGAGGAATTCCCGGCCACCACTGGGAAATTCTTTCATAATTCATATCTCCCTACTCATCAAGAGTTTTCTTCTTACCGAGGAAGTCTCAGCACATCGTTCTGGATGAAAGCAAGGAAGCTCGCCTATGTGGAAGAAAGAAAGAAGTCAAGCTGCACGCAATCCAAAATCAAAAGAGAGAAGCCAGTCACGGAACACTAACAGAATCTCTGTTCAAACAAAAACGACAAGCAAACCCGAAAACGAAAGGGTCACCTTCTCTAGTAAGCAAGTAGACTTTTCTCTGAGCCCCCAGGGGTAGCAAAGCTAGCTCTTCGTATCATTGGCATTGGGCAGGTGAACCCGGGGCACAGTCACCAGACATCTCAAAAACGGTTTTCTTAAGTTATTCCAAGGAAGGAATACCAGTCATAAAGTGATTATCTGCTTCTTTTTATTTATCTTTAACAAGAAAAGGCATCAATCAAGTTCTCATCGATGACTGATCCTTCAGAAGATCTAATTTTGGAGATAAAGTTGACCGCTTAATTTCCCATTTCCTCTTCATCAGAAATCTAGCTACCCTTGCTTGCCCTTGCCATCCTTCATTTTTATGATGAGACTCCTTCGCTATCTAGTCGCATATGAAATAGGATGAATTTCTATTTATAGCGCTCAAAAGCTCCGAGGTGAAGGTAACCAGGGTACCCCTAACAGGACCAAGCATCACTGTAGACTCCAGGCGCCCAAAACGATCAACAATCCGTTTCTATAATAAAAGAAAAGTCAGCATACTCCGTAACAACCCGCATCCTCTCCACAACGACAAGACCCTTCCGATTACCACGAGAAGAACCTTAGCTTACCAAGCTAGCTTACCAAGCTAGCTTACTAAGCTAAGCGCGAAGGGATTTTGAGTTATTCGTAGATTGCACGAGCTAGCCAGAAGGTAGCGTAGCTTGCTTCTAGAAGATTCTATAGTGATCCACTGAAATCGGCCTCGGGTGAGGTGCGGGATTTGCCACTGTTCCAGCCGCCAGGATACCCAAGATGCCATCAACTGCTAGTTGGATGTATGCCAGAGTCCTAACAGATTAAGCGGAATGAGCGCCCTAAACAAAATAATTAAAAATTCGCACAGGGCAGATATGAGGAACCCGGATTATGGACAAAAAAGAGAATCAAATCAATCAAAGAAAAGATGAAACTTTACAGAACGCCCGAAGGCAGTCAACTTTCTAGCCCGAAAGCTCGCACAAGTTGAGCCTCGTTTATGTACCGAGAAAGATAGCCCTCTCATTATTGGATTTTGCAACTATACCGCTCAGAAAACCGAGCACAAGCAAGGAAAAGAAGAAGGCGGGAATTTGTAAGGGAAGAAGAATCGTGGCTAAGCTCTTCAATCACCAAGGAAATGATGAAGAGCTAACATACAGGCTGAAGCCATACTCTGAGGAAAGGGATCTCAAGCAAAGGATAATGGGCATTACAGAACCCGAAGAACCCACGTCGCAGAAGAAGATTTACCTCAGTGAAACCAGTCTCGATTGTGCTAATGTGTACAGAAGCCAAGAACCTAGTATACCGGATTACGCGACTTGGCCACTCCAATTAGCGGGAACAAGCAGCGATGAGAAGGACCACGCCGTTCCAGTAGTCCTGCAGAGGGACTTTGGAATGGAATGTGAATGCGACGCACGCAGAGATGTGGCAGAACTTTGGATCGAAAATGAAGAAAAGATAAGCGAGGATGAAAGTCAAAGTTGTCTTGAAAAGTATCGGTTACAATTAGCGAACTGTGTAGAGGTAGAAATAGAAACCTGAACTGAGGATCAATGATGACTGAGAGAGGCAGAGGAGCAACGAAGACTTATAAAGAGCCAAAGGGTGGTTGAGAATCAGGCCTACTAGGATAGGAAAGTGAGCTAGGCCCCGAAAATGCTCAAAGGTGGGGTTAAATAAAGTCTTGCTACTTGGGAAATAATTACTACTGAACCGCTTATCATAGAAAAGCAAAGAAGGGATTGACCGAGAGACCGGAAAAAGAAGGAGAAGCAAACTACCCTTCGGTGTATAGCTGTTGTGGCGAATCGGTTGTTGCTGTTTTTGACAATGGTAATGGTCCAAGCGAGCGATTGGAGCGGACCGGATGTAACAAGGGGGTTCGCTCGAGAGACCTGAGACGCGCCTCTTATTTCCTTCTATTAATCTTTCACAAAGAGGACAAGGAAATTCAGCAATGAAGCAAGGCAGTTTGGCTGTTTGATTCTTGCTCTTGAGCGGTTAATGGAAGGGAACGGGTGGTTGATGGCAGGGAATGGGCAAGGCCCTAAAGCTAAGGGCCAGATTCCTTCTAAAGAGTCTCCTTGTCTTTGTAACAAGCATGAATGAAGGAAGTCAGCAACGAGAGAGAGGTCCGATCAAGCTGTCTCTCTTGCTTTTGAGTTAGCTAATGGCAGGAAGAAGCGGAGAAGATCCCATGTTGGAGGGACTACTAGCCTTCTAACAAGACCATCTCTCTATTACCTGTCGTAGCTGACTTTAGAACTAGGAAGCTAGGAGAAACTGCAGCTAACCCCTTGAACTATTTCATAACCTGCGGTGATAGGCTCTAGGAAGCAAGGTAGAGATGTTCTTAGTTGCTATAAGTAGCTCTTCCTCTGGCTCTTCTGCTTGCCAGTCGGATTATTCCCCTCCTTTTTGAATTCCTTTTGGAATAGATGTTCTTTTGGCTTTCTTCCTCTAGAGGCAGGCATGGGTAAAATAGAAGAAACAACTCAAGCTAGAAGCCGACAGTGATTCAATAACCTACCAATCTGGGCTATCAGCAGAAGATTCCTACTAATTATAAGTGGGTGTTCCTCGAAGCTTAGACGAGTTGAATGGAAGACAAACTGTCACACCATTCTGAGGAAGTTTACTGGTTCGACTGTGAAAAGAGAGAAGCTGATGTAGAGGACCTGATGGGTGCCTAAGAATCCTGCCTGAGAAAACAAGAGTTTGAGGGGCCCAAGGTCTATGATACCTAAAAGTATGAAAATGAGTTTATATAGGCAGACATTAGCCTCTGAGCGAATCTACCCCCTCTTAGGTGTTTTAGCACTCCGATCGTCTAACAGGATTGAAGCCTAAACAACAAGATCCGAGCCAGGAGCTTTGGGTTGCCCATCAGTTCATTCAGTTTGGATTTCCTCAAACATAGGCACTTTAGGCAGCTACCCGAGAGATCAATCTTCATGCAAGGAATGTGGGAAATAGCCTGGCAAAGGCATCTTCTATAGATGGACCGAAACCGGACCTAAAGGATTTGCCTGGGGCAGAAAGTGAAAGTGGTTAAAAGACTTCACCCGCACCAATTGCTGCTAACGATGCTTCTTGTTTTGTGTTTACTGACACAACGAGCCCAACAGGAACCTCTGAAAAAGAGGAATTGGTTCGTCACCGTTTGGTAGACCTGGTCCAAGCCTGGTAATAGACCCAAACTCCGAAAAAGAAAGGGTCAATGGATCAGTTTATCACTTCGGCCTGCCTTATTCCTTTGAGGATAGGCATCGGGGCTAGAAGACTGTGATACAAAACCACTCAGCGAGACAGAATCTGCAAACGGTCACATTGTTTTTTTTGTAATCCAGTTCGGTCTTCGGACGGGATGATGGGTAGAAAGCCTGGTTTCGAATGGGAGAGCAAAAGAGGCGAATCTCAATGACCAGACGAATCCGCAGCAAGGGCATCTGCCAATTATGTTACGCCAGTGATTGTAGAAAAAGAGTGAAACGGGCTTAGAGGCTGCTAGAGACCTTTAAACCTATATTTTACTTAGGTATCAGGTAAAGACTCTCAAACCCAAGCTTTTAAAGAAAGTGGCAATACGGCGAAAGCTGCCTAGCTTCTTTCTTCACAGACAGCTAAGAAAATGCTAATGCCGTTGACTCAGATCCAAGACGGAAAGTGGTTGATGACGACTTTGAGTAGGAGGACTAATTCATCACAACAGGTTTAATCCCGAGATCCTTCTTCCCTTGAGCGGCTCCTGAGCCCAGCTCGCCTTTTTAGAGACCTCTCACTCCCATTTCGGGCTAGACCATCGAAATCTTCAACTTCTGGCTAAGCCGACGCCGACATAACATATTCAACCACGGATTAAGTCGACATAACATCCTCACGTTCAGTCAGGTTTTTCCAATTGGATTCCCTTGCCGGAATTGGATAAAAGAAAAGTAGGGCTTTATTGGCCTTCGGCTGCGCCTTCTGCTCGAGCTCGCCGTAGGAAACTTTCCGCCGATGCCTTTATTAGAGGAGTAACTGGTTTTTCAAAACCTTGCTTCGCTTCGCAGACAAGAGTGTGGACAGTATATTTAATCGCCTCTACTAATGCAAGTGCAGTTCTCGCTGCTCAACTATATAGAGGGGGCTTTTCTTCGTCTCGCCCATGTGTAACAGCAAATGGTGAACAACGAGCACCAAGCTCTTTTGCCTATGCGCTTACGAGGACTCCTTCACTTAATGACATTCCTTCCAGATCCAGTTTTGTATATTCTGATCGGGTAATTGCATATTCTGATGATTACTGGTTTCGGAACAAGTCTTCAAACCAGATGCCTTCTGCAGCCGGATGTTCTACCAAAGTCTCAGGCGACACATACGCTCAACGGCTTTCTGGAAGTGAGGGGGATGGCGCATACTCAAACGAGGGGCTTTCCCACACTGATTTACCAACCTCTGGGGCTTACATCCCTTCCTCCCGACCTGCTGTCTTCTGACTCTTCCCCGGCAATGGCTACGAAACCAAGGGATTGGAGCTTTGTCCTGAACAGCCCTTTCTTTCCTGTTCGCCGGAGAGCCACTCTTTTCGCTGGGTGGGCTTATTAGAAAGTCTCTTCTATCTATTAGTCATTCTGCTTCTTACTCTAGAACGATTCTAACCCCTTTGGATAGATAAACTGAAAAGAGAGTGATCGGGAATTGCTCACTGTGGGATGGATAAACTGAAAAGAGAGTGAAAGAGATCACCTTAGTTAGTACACTCGAATCCTCATCAGAAGGAAAGGCAGAGTGGGCAGCCGCTGCTCTTTACTTAGTCAGTCTCAAGGGGCTTGCTTAAGCTTCAATCTATGATTCCATTCCTGTAGAATCAACCTAGGTTCATGCTGCTTTCTCAACAAGGGTTATTGACAGCGATGCGATGCTCGAAGACGAATCGCCTCTTTCCATCCTTGGAGGTTTAATAGTTGGTTAATAATTCACCTATTCTAGTTGGGGCTCCCGCTCTTGGCTTTTCATCCGCCTACTGAGTCTCTCTTGTATGAACGCGAAAACTCTATCACGGCATTGTGGATCCTCAATTCATTGCTTATCATCGGGTATGTCTTGGTTTAGAAGGGAGTATAGTATAGTTTGTGTTTCCCACTCATTGGCTGCTCGTCCTAATGGACTCGATCAGTTATTAAGAGTCGATTTTTTCTTTCTTTTGGTTTAATCCAGTGGTAAGATCTAGCTACAAGACTCCAGTGTTCAAGGTAGAGAAAAAGCAATTCCTACGCCTATACACGTGCTTAGGCCACTTCAATTGGTCGGAGAAGGGTTGCCGCTGGTGAGACCGGGGATGGCGATTCTATAGAGTATAGGTTCGAGATCTGATCTTGGGAAAAGAAGTAGAGACATGCTTGCTTCCTACAAGGGGCGAAAGCGATCGATAGAAAGAACTCTTCATTAGAGCAAAGCCTTAATGCCGAACTTGGTAAACGAACAACTAAGAGGTCTCTTCCCTTCCCTTCTATGCTTGCTTGGATCAGGATGTAAGGCCTAGCCTGAGATACTTCCGACGCGCGGTTCAGCTAATTCTCATTCAAAAAAAGGAAACTTGCGCTTATTCATATAGAAAGAGGAAGTCCTATTGACGTATAGAAAGTACTGCGCTTTCATCCTCGCGGCCTAAGGGCCGGGTCCTACTCCTCAACCGGTACACAACCGTTAGTTAAGTTAGGACTTTCTCGTCATCTGGTACCTAAACCGGTTCCATTCAATACTCAATTCATTTCATGCATTCAAATCCTTCCTCAGCAGCCTCCTGGTTCGTAAGCAATTAGCGGAAGGGAGAAAAAAATCCATAGAAAGAGTATCCAAACTCGGAAGTGGGAATCTTGTTCAATTTAGGGAGGTGAAATCCCATCCAGCAGAACCATTTGCAAAGTTTGATTCTTAAACCGGATCGAGCGAGTGCCTAAGCTTGAGTCATGATCATTAGGAAGTGTAATAATTTATTCACTTGCAGCGAGTTAGCCTCCTTATGAGTCGGGCACAGCTAATATCTTATTTGAGGAAGAAGGAATAGTCCAATCTATGATAAGAGATCTCATCCGAGGATGATGTAATAGCCAGACTAAGTCCCAAAGTCTTTCCAACTTCAATTGTGAGGCATCCTTTTCTTAATAGACTGATCCGGGCGGGTTGGAGAGGCATCTGCCTATAGATAGACTGAAATAAGGAAGACATCTTTCCAGTGGGGAGGGCCAATCTTCTCTTTGATGTGAAATTAGTCAGTTTGAGGTTTGATCTCTATAAATGTTACACCTAATGGGCTGCGCCCAAACCATTCTTGGCTTTACAACTGCAGCGCCTACGCTTGTTGCTGAAAAACGCAGTATTAGCGAGCCCCACCTTGAGTCGTATTAGTTGTAAGTCGTAGCGCGTCACGGCATCCCACGGCAACATGGAATCCTCTCCTTGTCATCCGAGTCACTTCAGCCAACACTTTTGTAAGCTTTTCAGCCAGATGAAAAGCCGTATCTTACAAGGTTCTCGCTCTATAGTAGTACGATTGTCGGCATTAGCTTTAGCTGCTTTTGGAGTGTAAGGAATAGAGTCCCGTCAGCTTAGGGCTGCAAACGCGGCAACATTGAAGATGAGCTTCCCTTTCAAGAAGAAAGAGTGAAACGGACTGTGGTTGTTGCTTTCGCCTTCGGATAAGACCAGTAGTGATAACCTCTTCCTGTAGCTTCTGTCGCTTCTGCTTTCAGACTTCAAGCTGTTAGTACGACTACTGGCATTAGCAGCTTGAGTATCGGCATTCGCCTTTGCAGCTGTTAGGCAAGTGGTACCTTCTTACTTCTTAGTCCGGAGGAGCAAGCGAAGTCCTGTAAGACGTAACGCTAAAGGTTGCAAGGTAGAGGTAGAGCAGCTAGGGCAGCTCAGCTCAGTAAGGCAGCTACTGCAGCTATCCTAACCACATCAAGCTTTGTCAACATGAATTGGGTCAATAGATTCGGCAAGATAGATTATAGCTCTCACTCGAACATGGACTTCCCTGTACTAACAGCAGAGGGCCACCCTACCAGCTGCCCTAGCGTTGCCCGACCAGAGCTAGCTACTAGAGATGCTACAAGCCGAGCTGCTAGACAAGAACTGCTAGCTCCATTAGCTGCTTTTGCCAACTAGAGCTACTAGAACTATCGCTACTAGTCTTGTCTTGTCTTTGTAGTCCGATGCCGAACTTCGTCAGTTGGAATCATGAAATACGCACAATCATAGCGAAGGTAGCGAATCCCATCCTCAGCTAAAGGGAAGAGAGGTAGAACTACTCAGACAGTCGGTTAAGGCAAGGCTGCTAGTAGAGAGCAAGGGGATTTAGACGACTTAGCTACAAGTCCAAAAGCAGCAGCAAGGCAAGAAGGCAGGTAAACATACGACTAGTCCGAGAGCTAGCAAGGCAGGAAAGAGATTAACGACTAGTTCTGAAGGCCAGGAAGCTGCTAATTCAGACGTTTCAATAAGTATTCCCTAGCAAATGACAAAAGAATATCAAGATACATAAACGAAAGTCATGCCACCTTATACGTCGTGAAACTGGCCAACATTCATTCTATAGGGCCAGTCGAGTAGTTCTCTTCTCCCATATCCGCCAGTCAAGCTGCTTGACTTGACTCTGCCCCTCTAGCACCGCTTGCAGCCTCCGCTCGCTCAGCCTACGCTTACACCCTTCGCTCCCGCTTCCTTTACCACTGACAGGACTATCTCTTCCGGAAGCCAAGCCAAGCCAGTGCCCTTTGCTAGCCAGTTAGTAATCTCTCTGTCGCCAGTGCCCGTTGCTAGCCGGTTAGGAAGTCAGCTCCGTCTCAAGAGTAGCTCGCCAGCAGCTGTAGGAGAAACTGCAATAGTATGGGTCAACGTAGGAGAAACTGGAATAGCCAAGTATGGGTCAACTTGCCCAAGTATTGATGATTTTATTTCGTTAGGCGAGCAAGTCCGGATAGTAAACCACTGGATCAATGCGAGTAGTCCACCACTGGAACAATATCTAGGAATGCTTGGTGCCGGGAAGGAAGGGGGCGAGGAAAGCACAGAGGTATTGCTTTGTAGACAATAGAATGGATTGGGTTTCCGGTAGCATAGAAAGGATTTGATTGAATAGGACTCGCCACTTCCACGAGGGAGGGATAGCTATGCCCGACCGGTCTTGTTTTCGGTGCAAATTCCGTGATCGGTACCGGTGCAAATGGACTCCGTTAGTAGACCTAACCACCAAAGATGGATTCTACGGCAACTTCTAAACGCAGAAACGAATTGGATCCCAAATTGACGGGTTAGTGTGAGCTTATCCATGCGGTTATGCACTCTTCGAATAGGAATCCATTTTCTGAAAGATCCTGGCTTTCGTGCTTTGGTGGGTCTCCGAGATCCTTTCGACGAATTGGATCCCAAATTGACGGGTTAGTGTGAGCTTATCCATGCGGTTATGCACTCTTCGAATAGGAATCCATTTTCTGAAAGATCCTGGCTTTCGTGCTTTGGTGGGTCTCCGAGATCCTTTCGACGACCTATGTTGTGTTGAAGGGATATCTATATGATCCGATCATGCGGTTATGCACTCTTCGAATAGGAATCCATTTTCTGAAAGATCCTGGCTTTCGTGCTTTGGTGGGTCTCCGAGATCCTTTCGACGACCTATGTTGTGTTGAAGGGATATCTATATGATCCGATCTCTCACGAATAGGTTTCACAGCAGCTGCAGTCGCAACAGAGGAGCTCGTTGTGTTTGGGAATGCTGAGAGTGATCGAACGCAGGCAGAATAAGTTGATCGGATGTGAAAAGCATCCACACTATTACATTAGTCGTAAATATGCAGGAGTATAAGCAGCTGCTTGAGAAGGCTCGCCATGAGTGAAACTGCCCTTCTTGATCCTATGCTTTATCCTATTTTTGGTCCTAAGGGTCATGTGGAACCCGAAGCTATAGGTCGCATTATGATTTGAAGTCAAGGGCTCCGAGACTTCGCATAGTGAAGAAATGGTAGCGTGCACGTGCAGGCAGAAAGCGAGATATAGTAAGAGGCGCACTCCTGGGGGCAGGAATAGGAAAGGTTTCGAAAAAATATGAAATCCTATAGGGCAGGGGAATCAGAAAGGTTTCTCGCTCAATCCGATCTTTATTCAGTGCCAAGACCTTTATAAGATAAGCAATTAGTTAAATTCGATACATTCGATATCCTTCTTAAGCTTCAGAACGAAGATGGTGGGCTCACGTGGGTAGCTCCCGTCTCTTGTAGCCGCCTTGTTCTCTGTTAGTTCATAATGTGTCTGACACAGACGCAAAGTCATGACAACCAGACTAGACTAATAACGTTACAAGCAGCGCAAGGAAAAGTCTGAACGCTTTCCGCAAAGATGCTGTTAGTTAGCCCCCTTCGACAAGAAAGTGGGAAAAACCGACGGGGAGTGAGTTCATAAACTGGACTCTTTCGAACCTTTCTTCGGGTTCCTGCTTCTTCGCTCGGTGACGGGGCAGTGAGATCGTCGTATTCTTCCGGCTTGGATCAGTTGGATCCGGCTTGAACGCAAGCAACGGTTGGCTAGACTGCTCGATTGGAGGATTGGCTTAGCTTGTTGCGAACTACTGTTCTTCATTTGCCTTAGTTGTGTGTGGGGTCAACGGAGACACTGGCACTTACTGATCGTACGTACTCACCTTGCTCCTCAATCCGTACTTCACTCACTGACTCATTCATCAGTAGTTGGAGCCGGGTAATGTTACGGCGAGGCCTCACTGGGCTGGGTAGTTAGGTCCTCTCAAACGGCGAGGACTCACGTAGTACGACAGGACTTTACGAAATGAGGAAAAGAAGTTAGCGGATTATGTATTAGATAGCCCATGCCTTGCAAACGATTTTTTGTAATTAGACTGTGACAGCTGCTTTGCTTATAAATTCAAACGAGCCACGCCAAACAACGGGATCGTACTCACTCCTCACTAATGGATCGCCTGGAGTTCTTTCTTTTCTCGCCAGGTGGAAAAGCGTGTACAGATTTCCTCCCCTCCCCAACCAAGGGCTTTTTCATTCCGAGCCTCATTAGCGTGCTCGTCTGCGAGCTATGCTGGTTCTGTAGAGTAAAGGCGCGCAACAACGAGAGAGAGAGGCGGGCTTGGCGACCGAACGATCCGCGTCACGGCTATTCCTTCTGTACTACAGTTCGGTGGAGGAACTGTAAAAGAACAATTTCAATCCGTGCTCTAACTCGACATATTCGTCTTAATCATTTTCGAAATATTCGTATTAATCTTCTACTTCTAAATCTTCGACATCTTCAGCGGAATCTTCATCTTCTCCAGTTGATGATGCATATTGAACTTAAACCAATGAACAACTGCCTTCTTCCACAGTAGCTTCCTCTCCATCCTGAGGCGAGTCCGCAAATAACATTTTGTCCATTTCTTCTGCGTCTGTTGATGATGCTGAAGCGGATTTCACTTCAACGGGTACTGGTAGATTTCCACTGGCACAGCGGCACTTCTGACTTAAAGGCTCCTGGCTCCTTTCAAAAGTAGGCTTATCGCCGAGGACAAACCAACCGATCTACGCTCGAACCTCCTTAGAAGACTGACTGGTCAGAAATAGGTTATCCACCGACAAGAGAGGGCTCCACTACGAAGGGACGAATATCGTTTCACATCTGATGAAATTGAAACAACAAATCGAATTCATCGTCTTGTAGATGTACTTAATAGATGCACTAAAAGTGTTCGATAGAACCCAAGCAAAAAAAAGGTGCTTTTCGGTCACCATTGGCTTGGGGCGTCCTCTCTCTAACTGAACAACTTCCAAGTCAACCTTCTTTGCTTAAGCGCTTCTCTTATGAAATTTCGAGTTACCCGGTAATGCCCCATCCCTTTAGTACTACCTTCTAGGAATTCCTCTCGCGTCCCTATAAGAGCGCATTCTCTAACAGCTTTGAGGCCGAGGCAGCCATCCTCTTGCCAATCCTAAACAAAAGAAAAGCCCTACCCACCTTCATTGGAAGAGTAAGGGGCATTTACCTATCAGTCCTAGTCCTAAGGCGCAATCGGAGCACTAAGCCCTTATAGAGATGAATGTGCTAGCAAGGAAGCTAGCCTCATGTGCGTGGGTCTATCTTAATCTTAACTAGGCAAGTCGCAAGGCATTAACAAGGGCAAGCAGGAAAGGCGGAAGGTTCCCGCGTGCAGGAAAGCTTTTTCACCGTCCATTGGGTATTTGTCTCTATCTCGCTCTCCCAACTCATAGGCGGGCTCAATGCCGGATATTTACCTCTGGAGATCCTTCTCTTTGAATTCCCGGTATTCAGTTGTCTTCCTTGGTTCCACCCTTCAATTCATAAAGCAGATCGCCGGGAAGGCTGTTTCTCAAGCATAAAGCGAGAGTTTTCGACCCATCGATCGACAAACAAAACTCCTGATAGAAGCCCTGTTTCTTTAGTAGGAAATCAACGAAAGATCTTTGATCTCACCTGGGAACAACTCCAACAAACCACTTTTCCCTACAAAATGCTATCTATCCCTGCCTGCTTCTTCCATTCGCTGAGCTCTGAGCTCCTCTGGCAAATCATGATGTGCGCATGCTGGCTACTCAGCTTTAGTAGTCCACTACTGATTAAGGATAAGGATTTGATACTGACACCTGTCTTACTAACTATAAGCCTTTTGAAATCAATATAATAGGGTATACTCCTTTTGTTTACAACTTTATCAAAGACTCAGTGACTTGGGAAGTGAAGTCCCGAGACCGGAGTCAAGGAATCGTCCACTTCAACTCGAGAACAAAGGCGTCAAAAGGTTGCACGTGGCAAAAGGCAACGTGTGGAGTGATTGGTTTTTTATAAAGATGTGTTTTTTTTACCTTATCCTCGTGCTCTCTTTTCTAATAATCAATAGTATAGTGCTCGCTTTGATAATCAGTATACCCTTCTGCTATTGCCTTTCCTTCTTCTTCTGAACCGTTCTAAAAGCCACCTTCGCCAGTTCCCTCCGCGGGCTGGATTCAGGAAGCTTTCAAGCCCGCTGAACTAAGCAATAGGACCGCTTTTCAATTGAATCAAGAAAAGAGGCCCGTCCCGTGCTTGCTAATCGTTGGGTTCTACCCCCAATAGAAAGATCAGAGTAAGCAACCACAGATCAGAGGAGTGAGATCTCACCCACGGATTGCGCCTATTGAAAGTTCGATTCGAATTGAGTTCCTGGGCGCTTAGAAAAAGCATTTCTTTTCCGTGTCGCCATAACTCATTTGTGAACGGGTTCCGTATCGATAGTGGAAGGTTCTTTCTTTAGGAAGGAGATGGGCTTTCTTTTCTAGTCAGGGTAGCCCTCTTATGCTTGCACGGATTAGTTCATCTTTCCGTTCAGTGTGGCTTGAAAGCCCTGCCCGTGTGCTTTACCCGTAGGTCAATGAAATGTTCATTCTTAGCTTTCTTCTACGCCCTGGAATTCACTTCTAATAGAGTTCATATTCTAGTAGGTCACTTCCTGGAGTGAGGAGTGAATTAGCTCATGAAGAATGAGGAGTCGCGATTTTAGCTCATCTCGATTGGAGTGAGGAGTTCATGATCAAGTGAAAATCGAACGGGCCGTTTGGTAGAAGTCTCAGGCTAAGTCCGAAAGTGGCGAGATAGCTCAAGTAGAAAGAATAGAGAGTACGGTTTAGTCAAGCTCATGAACTATTTAATCCGATTCACAATCCATTCCAATCAAAGTTCTGTGGGCTAGTGAGCCAGTTTAGGTTCGAAGACAGGTAACTCAATCTCCGTAGTGGAATAGGAGGTTGCTTGTGTTCAGACAGCACAGAATCAGAAGGGCACTGAATCAGAATCTAAGTCTTTATCCTCCACTCCAAACCTGCCAATCCGATCAAAAACAAGCCCAAAACACGGGGGTTGGGGATTTTTATGAGATGCTGCCAGAAATCCGAAAACAAGCTATTTTCCCGGTAAAACGCAAAAAGGCCGATTTGAGATCCCATCTACGAGCGGAAATGGACTTGCAGCCTAAAATCCCGGGAAAATTCAAGTGGAGATTGAACGCTAGAGGGCGAAGATAGGAAGCCACTTCTACTCAAGCACGGGGATTCGTTTACGGGATTCGTTGCACCACTTTTCCTATCTTTATCCTGCAGTTTCACCACAGGAGCACTGCGATCTTGCCTTCCGATCTTGATGAATCTACTTTTTACCGGTTGCTGAGGAAGTTAGATACGTAGCTATATAAAATAAATTACCAAGGGGAAGGGGGCTGTATAGGTATTATCCTTGTTTCAAACGAATGGGATTCCGTCGCGAGGATTTAAACCAAGGTCTTTCACCAGGTTTTTTAGTATTCAACTTGACCTTTCCGGGAAGATAGGAAATGCATTCATGAAGGATTCTTTCGTCAATATTTATACTTTGCAAATTTCATTTTGTGTTGAGGTTCAATTTGCTTTCCTGATCACGTTCTCCGGAACAAAACAAAAGTCAGGCGCTTATGAACTCGGTCACAGGCGCCTGACAAAGTAGTCTCATCCGAACAAAAGCAGTCAGTTCTTCCAGAAGGACATTGTTACAACAGAATACGGGATCCATCATGGAGTATGCACATTTTTTGCTCCTGACCAGTCCGATTATAGAAATCAATATACAGGATCCAGCGAATCATTCTATCCATCAATTTCAGAGGAAATTCTTCTTGTTTACCGACTGGGAAGCAAAGATAACGAGTAAAGGAGCACTTCAGAACTAATTGGAACCAAAGAAAGAACCTGAAATAACAGAGTCGATTTCAAGTGATCCAATGAGAAACTTAGCTTACAACCTATACTTAAAGTCGATCTTTCGGGGTGAGGGCTGACCTTGAACTGGCCAAAAGCCTCTAACTCGCGATCCAATTCTTTTCTTCGCGCTTAGAAGTGGGCCTTCTATTCTCCTGATATTCTCAATTTCATGGGGAGGACTTCCCCTTCCCACTAATCCAGTGCACACTATTCTAATCGGAATTGGAACCAGAACCCCGTTCAGGGGATTGGCTCACGTTTTCACTAATCAAGAGCCATTGCGAGCCTTTTCCTGACGAAATCGATAACTAGCGGATAATGCCCACTGCGGCGAAGGAGAGGCAATCTTCCGAGCAACTTCTATCTATCTGTATAAGTGATTTATGAGAGCTGCAGCTGCGGAGGATGTGAACCGATCGCCTATGCCCTTTCTTTGGGTTCGTTTTGCCTATGAAAATAGAAAAGTAAAACAAAGGGTAATCTTCCCTCTCGCCTGTGCTTCTGCCCTTATGAATGCCGGATCGTTTGGAATCTTTCTTTCCAGCAGTTGAAGACAAAAAAAGAAAAAGTGACACGATTCAAATGCCGAGTGGAAAGATGTTTTCAACCCGAGAAAATGAAACTTCTAGAATTTTCTCAGTGATATCCCAACGGGAAGTTCAGAGTGAATGCTAATGGTATCAGTAGCTGCCCATTCATTCTATTCGATCGATCTGACCCTGCGCGAAGTCCAATCATTGCGAGTGCAAGCCAAGCCCCCGCCCCCTCTTTCTTTTAACCAATATTCAACCAATGAATTCTTTCAAATAAGATCTTTCCTTCCCAACGGTCTCAGGCCAAGGGTAGCAGTCAAGCGAACCAGGGCAAAGAAAGGGTAAAAAACCAGTTCCGTGCCTATAGTCATTCCTTTCTCTGGTAGCAATCCGGTCTCCAGTCGGTGGTAGTAAAGGAAGGAAGACTAGCTGTCCTATCAGTGCGGACAAGCCAGTCTGCCCTTTCTTTATAGATAGGAGCCCCTCTCTGGTAGAAATTCCTTCCCAACGCTATCTGTCCAAGGGGAAAAGGCTTGCAAACAGTGCAAAGGGTACCAAGCAATCTCGCAAGCTTCAGTTTTCCAGTTCAGAATCCGATGTGAGGAAAAGAATCCTAGGTCAAGACAGTAGCACGCCCATGTTCTCAGTGCTTAGTGTGAAATGACTTAGTCAAGAGATCATAGGATACCGGCAAAGGAAGAAGGTGGATACTAGTTTGATTTCGATTCGGAAAAGACAATAGTCAATTGAAAGAAAAAAATCAAGGTGCGTAGCTTGTTCCACAATTACACGGTTCTGCAGGTATCCCCTAACCTAATACCCGCTACTAAGGGTTGAAAGTAGCTAAATCGCCTGTATAACAGATCTACGAATAGCCAACGCCTCTAACAACGTATTTCAGGGGAGGGGGTTCGGGCGGGTCCTTAGGCACCTTCACATCTACATCTACTTATAACAAGCACGTACACTTTTTCAAGCTTGAATCCTGTTATCTTAACTGAGAATGCCGTTACTTATAGCCCTTTAACGGCAGCTACACATTGGTCGAGACTCACACGACAGTCGATACTCAGGATTTCGTTTAGCTAAGTGGCCTGTAGACTAGAATAGTCAACCTCACCCTAATTTAACATCCGCTTGAACTCCCGATCGACTTTTAAACAAAAAAACTTCTCGAGCTGGATTAGATAGTATATGAATTCCCTGGTTACTTTCTTTCCAAAGCCCCGCATGAACAAGCCAAGCTACTCACTAAGACTGCCCAAGCTACTCATGCCAAGCAGCTAACTTCGAGACAACTAAGGGCAAACTTCGAGCTAGAACTAATGGATTAGCATTAATAGTAAGTTCCCCGGGGGGATTTCTTTCCTATGTTTGCTGGCTAAACAGAGTTGCCTTCCACACGTGCACTGAAACCAGAGTCTGCTACTCGCCTTAGGCAAAACCCGGACTCTCTTGCTTGAACCTAATTCTCCTATCTTAAATAAGGCCTGAACGGTGGCATAAAAGTCTTGGCTGCCGCGCCTGATTCGACTCACCATTATCATTATTATTAATTTTCATTATTTTTTTGTCTTCGCATTACCCTAGTTCCTAAATCCAAATAGCCATAGGAGAAGCTGAGCTAGCTAACCTAAGTCCGTAGCTAAAGTTCTCAAACAAGAGTTCCATTCCCCTTACTCGTATTGCAGGCAAATCCCGTTACTAGTAGTTCTGGTTAGCCCACTTGCCCGAGCACACTCTCAACTTGTAGATGCGCCAATCCAGCCTTCCCCCACGAGAACAGAAAAACCAACAGACCACGAACACCAGCACGCATGAAAACAGCCCTTTTGAAAGAAGGAGCGGGCATCCATCCAATCTTCACTTATAGACATCAAGAAGAAGATCTATTAACACGCACGGCTACCTATATAACAAGTT